TAGGATAAAAAAACGACCACATCTTTGCCAAAAAAAAAAAATAAATATTTTTTTTTTTTTGCACCGATCTTTCTTTAGATAAAAAAGAAACTCGTAAACTTTGTTTTTTTGAGATCTATTACACGCTTTTTTTTTTATAAGAAAATATAAAAATATATTATGGTGTGAAAAAAATGTTTTTATTTACTTTTTTCTAGTTTTTTTATTCAATAGAAAACTGAATAAAAAAAAATTTCAGGTTTTCTTCGAAATCATGATTTCGAAGGGACCAATTGAGCTTTTTTGAGTCCAATCAATGTAAATTTAAAAGAGCAGATTTTCACTTTTTTACAGGAAATTTTATTCTGTAAAATTGTCAACTAAATGTCAAGCTTTTCTTAGATAAACCAAAAATTTTATTATTTTTTTTGTGATTAAAAAAACATTATAAATGACCTACTCTAGAAAGAACTTTTTTGCTTCTCTACAAAATTATTTCATCTATTACTCTGTGTACTTCATATAGACTAGTAAATTTAAAAAAAAAATGTTTTAGTAATTGTCGTTTCTTCACTAATTAGAGAGTAAAAAGAAACAAATCACAATAATGATGACTCAAAAATTGTTTTTTTTTCTTGAATTAGATCAAATTTAGGTTTTTAGAACCACAAATTTTGCCTAAAAAAATTAAATTTTTAGAAATAGAGAAATATAGTTTTTTATTCTATCAAACTTTTTTTTCACAAAATGAGCGTTCTGTTTTGCTTTTTCTTTACTAATTTATCTTAAAATTATGCAATTTTGAATAGTATTTATTCTAATTTAATAGAACAAATCTAAAAGTTAACATAACTTTTAAACTTTTCTTTAATTATTATTTTATTTGAGGACATAGCTTAGTTTGGTTAGAGTATTGGTCTGTCACGCCAAAGGTCGCGGGTTCGAGTCCCGTTGTCCTCGAAAAGAATTGACAAAAAGGTTTTCAAGGTTTTCTTCGAAATCATAATTTTGAAGAGATAAAAACGTCAATTTGTCATTGGAAAATAACTTATTTAAAAACTTAAATAATAATTTTTTGTTTACAAATTCATTTTGTAAGTGCGATTAAAAAAAAATATTACCAATGCCTAAAATATTTGACTAGAAAAAGTTTTTATCTAAAGAATAAAATACTTTCTTCTTTGAAGAAAGGAGAGAATTGCTAGTATTTTTTATTTTTTCTGTTGCCAAATTAGTAAAAAAATAATGTTTTTTTTCTTTGAATTAAGATAAAAAACATTATGTGTGTGTGTTTTTTTTTATTGACTAAACCATTGCTCCTTGTAAGAAACAAGAAACTTTGTTATGAATTATTTGACAAGATTTGAGATTTTAAGATCAGGAAGAACAGGTTTAAAAAAGTTATCATCAAGGTAATTAAAAACACACTAAAAAAAGAACTCATTTGAACAATAGAAATTAAAATTCTCCGTAAATATCATGTAATCAATTAAAAGAGAAAACTGATATAAAAAATGATAGAATTTGTAGGCATTTTTGTTTATTTTATAATAGCTCTTGCCCTTTCTTTAATCTTGGTAGGTGTTTCTTTTATATTCGCTACAAAAAAATCTGACCCAGAAAAAATTTCAGCTTATGAATGTGGTTTTGATCCATTTGATGATGCTAGAAGTCGATTTGATATTCAATTTTATCTTGTAGCTATATTATTCATTATTTTTGATCTTGAAGTGACTTTTTTATTTCCATGGGCCTTAAGTTTAAATCAAGTAGGTTTTTTTGGTTTTTGGTCTATGATGATTTTTCTTATAATTTTAACAATAGGTTTTATCTATGAATGGCGTAAAGGTGCTTTAGATTGGAGTTAATTAAAGCTACCTTTTTTTAAGTTTCATTGACTTTTTTTAAGTCAATGAAACTTAAAAAAAGAAGTGCTTGATTCAGGCTAAATCGTAAGAATTTGAAAATAATTAACCCAATAATAGTTTACTAATCACCTTGTAAAAAAGGGTGTATAGCTCAGTAGGTAGAGCAGTCGGCTTTTAACCAACTGGTCGTAGGTTCGAGTCCTACTATACCCAAATCCTTACAATTCTATACGAAACTTTTACGATTTTTAAACTCTTTTTTTACAAATAAAAAACCTTGATTTTTCTGCAAATCAAAAAAAGTAAAATATGAAAAAAAAAATTTTACAATTTTTTTTGATAATTTAAGAATTTATCTAGTTGATGATTTTTTTGCGGGGATGAGAAAATGGTTGTCTCGTCAGGCTCATAATCTGAAAATTGTAGGTTCGAATCCTACCCCCGCTCTTTTTTTATCTAATTATTTAGAGATAAACTAATTTTTTTCTTAATTTTAATTATTACTCAATAAATTTAGTTGTAATGATTTTCTATCTAATTACACATATTTAGACTTTTTGTTATTAGCTTAGTCTCCTAGTCTACTCGAAGCCTAAATTTTCAATGAGATTATTTGAGTGTTTTTTTTTAATAAAAAATACATATTAGCAAAAAGTGAAAGGCTTTTCTCACTGTTAGATCTTTTGTTCAACGGTAACCTTTTTTTGCTAATTCAAAATAAAAATGTCTGTATCTTTTTTTTTTAAGTTTTCTATTTTTTTTTTTCGTATTTCGTAAGTAATTATACATATTTTTTTATTATTCAGATTCAGTAGATTTTGAATAAATTTTATTTAGTTCCATGCTTTTCATGGAAAAAAAAGAGTCGTTGACTTAAAAAAAAAAAATTTAACTTTGATTTTTTTTACTAAAAAAAATCTTTGTTTTATAGACAAAGTACGTTGTTATTTTTGTTTCACTTCATTAACTTCAAAACTTTGTTTTTTTTTAGAAAAGACCAACAATAATTTTTGGGAGTCACGAATTAGTAATAAAAATTGATTTATTACTTTTTTGTCGCTTATTAAAATTAACTAAAAAATGAATTCAAAAATTTTCGATAATTGGTTAAATGTTTCTAGTAAAAGTTTTAATAAAGGAATTCATTTTGGCCATAAATCTATTAGATTAGCAAAAACACAATTTTGGCACCCTTTGATGTCAGATTATTTTTTAGGTATACGACAAAATGTCAGTATATTAAACACACAACAAACTTTAAGATGTTTACTACGTGCTTTTCATATTATAGCCATAATCATGAAACAAAAAGGGCGTTTATTGATTATAAATACAAATCCTGAATTTTTTAGGCTTTGTAATAATTTGGCTAATCTTACACTACTAGGTAAATATCAGCCAGTAAAAGAAAATTTGACTTGGAATAGTCAAACACTTAACAAAAAAAACAAGAGTTTATCACAAAGTAAAAAAAAAAAAACGAATTATAAAAAATTAAGAACACCTCTTATTTCTTATGTTAATTATAAATGGATTGGTGGGACGTTAACTAACTGGAAACAAATTTCAAAATCAGTAATGACTTTTGCTAAATTTTCAGAGCGATGCGAAAATTTTTTAATAAAAAATGCTATTGATTTTCCAAAATATTCTAGAGTGAAAAAATGTTTTCAAGGGTTATTGTATAAAGAAAAAAAAAAAATGGTCCTTGCTTTTAGCCAAAAACCTGATTTAATCTTTTTAATAAACCCTAATGAAAATCAAAGCATTCTTAATGAAGCCTATAGACTTCAAATACCTGTGATTGCTTTTACAGAATCAAACACAAATCCCCTAGATATTACGTATCCGATACCTGTTAATAATTATTCTATAAAATTTATTTATTATTGTTTAAAAAAAATAATAAAAATGACTCAGATTTAATAAAACTATTTTTTTAATATTCTATAATTAGAAAAAAAACTTTGTTGCTGCTTTCTGATTGAAGTTCAAATGATTAAAAAAATTATGTGGTTTATAAAATTCATTGAATAAACTCTTTTTTTGTTTTTTTACTGATTTTACTTAAAATGAATTTATGTTAGTTTTTTATAAAAAAAGTAAAAACAAGAAAAATTTTTTCTTGTGAGAACAAAATAGGTTGGTTGTTTATAAAAACATCGTTTTTATAAACAACCAAATTTGCTGAAAAATAAAATTTATTTAAGCGGAAATAGCTCAGTGGTAGAGTATTGCCTTGCCAAGGCAAATGTCGAGGGTTCGAATCCCTTTTTCCGCTTTTATCGAGTTTGTCTAAGAAACTAAAAAAAAAGACTTTTTTTAATATTATTTAATCAAGGAGTAACAATTTTATCTGTTATTTTAAAACCTCAATTGGTTCTTAATAAAATTCAAACCAATCTTTTATTTTCTCATAACAAAATCTATGATTCTTTTTTTTTCTTCCTTAAAAAAAAATCGGGTAACAAAAACGACGTTTTTTTAAATAAAATATTAAATCGATTTCAAACTCAAATAATTGAGAAAAAAGACCTCATAATACAGGGTGTAAAAAAAAAGATATTTTTTTTTGCATAAGCACTGAAATGTTTTCTTGTAATAGTAAAAAAAACTCAATCTTACAAAAAGTTAGAAATGAGTTTTTCATACAAATAAATTTTGCTTAAGCCATAAAATTTCTTTATAAATTATTATGAATTCATTAAATACGTTAAATAGTAAGTTACTTATTAGTAACCTAATGTAAAAAAAAATTATGTAATTTTTTAAGTTTTCTTGGTTTTTGTTTTTTAAAAAACAAAAGGTAATTTTCGTTAATATTAGATTCTAACTTTTGATTTAAGAATCGGATTTGATTACTAGATCAAAAGAATATTCAAAATACAATTTTTAGGCCATAATAAAAAAATAAATTTACTATTTTTTATGGTACAAAAAAATAAAAAAAAACTTTAGGTGGAGTCTTTTTTTAGATAAAACCTTACTCTTAGAAAAAAATAAAAGAAGAACAGTAAATTCTTAAAAGTTTTTTTAATACACAGCTTTTTTTTTAAACGAAACAACCAAAACAATTTCAATCTATACCATTTTATAAAAATCTCTAGAAATTATGACAAATTTAATACAACGTGATAAAAAAAGAAGAGGCATGTACTCAAAACATGAGTTAAAAAGATTAGAATTAGCTAGTGTTATTCAAGATTTAACATTATCAAAAGAAATTCGTTACCAAACTTTAAGAGAATTAAATAAACTCCCACGAAATAGTTCAAAAATTAGAATAAAAAATAGATGTATTTTAACAGGCCGAGGTCATTCTGTCTTACGTTTTTGTGGATTGTCTCGTTTAAAATTTCGTGAATTAGCTTCTCAAGGTTTATTAATGGGAGTCACTAAAGCTAGTTGGTAATATTTTAATTCTAGTATCCATTTCTACCAAATGATTCAAGTAAAGTAGACTTTGATATACAATTAAGCAGCTAGTAAACTTTCAAATTGGACCTTTCTTTACAAAAAAATAAAGAAAGGTCCAATTTGAAAGTTTACTGTTTGATACAGTAAATAAAAACCTTGAGAATTTAATACTATTATATAAAGGTGTTTGTTTATTAAAGAATACTGTTCAATTTTATAAAATTGAACAGTATTCTTTAATAAAATTAAGGTAAATAATCAAAACTTAGTAAAATTCCAGAAACTAGAACAACCCATGCTAAAGAAAGTGGTAATAAGACTTTCCACCCTAAACGCATTAATTGGTCATAACGATATCTAGGAAAAGCTGCACGAACCCAGATAAATGAAAAAAGAAAAAAAGTAACTTTTAATCCAAACCAAAAAACTCCAGGTATCCAGTGGAAAATTACAAAATCAAAAGGAGGTAACCAACCACCTAAGAAAAAAAGGGTACACAGACTGCCCATTACAATCATATTTGCGTATTCACCTAGAAAAAAAAGTGCAAAGCCCATTGAAGAGTATTCAACATTATAACCTGCTACTAATTCGGCCTCCGCTTCAGGTAAATCAAAAGGCGCTCTATTAGTTTCTGCTAAACAAGAAATAAAAAACATAATTAAAAGAGGAAAAAGAGGTATGCAAAACCAAATATGTGTTTGCGCCCTCACAACTTCAGATAAATTTAAAGATCCAGTACATAACAAAACAGTAATTAAAATTAAACCAATGGAAACTTCATAAGACACCATTTGGGCTGCTGATCTTAAACTTCCTAAGAATGCATATTTTGAATTACTAGACCATCCTGCTGTAATGATACCATAAACACCTAATGAAGAAACTGCAAATAAATAGAGTAACCCCACATTTAAATCAGCTAAAACCAGACCTTCTCCAAAGGGAATAACAGCCCACGCTACTTGACTTAATAAAAAAGTAAGAACGGGTGCAAAAAGGAAAATCACTAAATTTGCACTACTTGGCAACACTGGTTCTTTTACTACCAGTTTTAGCCCATCTGCAATTGGTTGAAAAACTCCAAAAATCCCGACAACATTAGGTCCTTTTCTACGTTGCATTGAAGCTAACACTTTTCTTTCAGCAAGTACTAAGAAAGCAACACCTAATAACAAAGGGATAGTTAAGACCAAAATTTTTAGAATAATGCTTAAAAAAAAAAAAGTCATAAGATTTTGTATAAAAATTAGTTATAATTACGCGATTTTTCCATCAAAATCATGATTTTGAAGAAAACCTTTTTTTTTATTCTTTTTTTTGAGTAAAAAAATCACACCGTTTTCGTCATTAGAAAGACACTCATGAAAAAGTGTCTTAAAAAAGTCAATGACAACTTATTTTTTTTCTTTTTGATGTTTTTTATTAATAAAAAACATCAAAAAGAAAAAAAAATAAGTTAAAAAAAAGCGAAAAGAAACAAAAAGAAACAAAAAAAAGAATTAAACAGTAGCCAAAAATTTCTCTGTAAAACCGTCAAAAAATGTTTTAAGTTCATTATTTAGTTCATCAGAAAGAACTCGTTTTTCACGAATACTAGTTAAAACATTTGGAGAAATTTCACGAAGAACTGACTGCTCAAATCTTGGAATATCAGAAACAGTCATTTTATCTAGATAACCTCGAGTTGCTGCGTATAAAACCACAATTTGATTTTCAATCGGCATTGGTTGAAATTGTCCTTGTTTTAACACTTCAGTTAAACGAGCACCACGGTTCAATAAATATTGAGTCGCTGCATCAAGATCTGAACCAAATTGAGCAAAAGCGGCTACTTCACGGTATTGAGCAAGTTCTAATTTTAGAGTACCGGCTACTTGTTTCATAGCTTTTACTTGAGCTGCAGAGCCTACACGACTTACCGAAAGACCTACGTTAATCGCTGGACGAATTCCTTTATAGAATAATTCAGTTTCTAAAAAGATTTGACCATCTGTAATTGAAATGACGTTTGTAGGAATATAAGCTGATACATCTCCAGCTTGAGTTTCTATAACAGGAAGTGCTGTTAATGAACCACCACCTGCTTCTTTTGACATTTTAGCTGCTCTTTCTAGAAGACGAGAGTGAAGATAAAATACATCCCCTGGGAAAGCTTCGCGACCTGGAGGTCTACGTAAAAGAAGGGACATTTGGCGATAAGCAACAGATTGTTTACTTAAATCATCATAAATAATTAAAGCATGCATTCCATTATCACGGAAATATTCACCAATAGCACTTCCAGAATATGGTGCTAAGAATTGAAGTGGTGCCGGATCTGAAGCTGTTGCAGCTACAATCACAGAATAATCTAATGCACCTGCATCTGAAAGAATTTTAACAATTTGTGCTACTGTAGATCTCTTTTGACCTACTGCAACATAAACGCAATAAAGTTTTTTAGATTCGTCGTTACCAGCATTTATTTCTTTTTGGTTGATAATAGCATCAATAGCAATTGCAGTTTTTCCTGTTTGACGATCGCCGATGATAAGTTCACGTTGACCACGTCCAATTGGTACAAGACTATCAACCGCTTTTAATCCTGTTTGCATAGGCTCATGAACAGATTGACGAGCTATAATACCAGGTGCTTTAACTTCTGCACGACGACGCGTTACGTCTTTTAAAGGACCTTTTCCATCAATAGGATTTCCTAAAGCATCAACTACTCGACCTAAAGTACCTTTTCCTACTGGAACATCTACAATAGTTCCTGTACGTTTAACAATGTCGCCTTCACTAATTGCATTATCACTACCGAATAATACGACACCTACATTATCGTTTTCAAGATTTAGTGCCATTCCTCGTACACCACCAGCAAATTCAACCATTTCTCCGGCTTGAATTTTATTTAGACCGTAAATACGAGCAATACCATCTCCAACCGATAATACTCGGCCAATCTCGTCTATATTAATTTTAGAATATGAATTAGAGATTTTTTGTTCTAATAATACTGAAATTTCGCTTAAAGATAATGCCATATAAGATTCTTTTTGTTAAAAAGAGTTTTAATCTTTTTGACAATTTCGGTAAATTTTGGTGATTTAGATTTCTCTTTCTCACCAAGCTCAAATTTTTCTCATTAAAATTAACAAGGATTTTTCGTCTTCATCAATTACGTGCTTTTGATTTTTACGTTTTTTTTAACCAAACATTTTTGACACTTGATTTGAGATTCTACGAAAAAAAAATTTGTTTATTTAGTAAAAAGTAAGATTTTGTAATTTGAACTGGTCAATTAACCATAATTTTTTTTATTAATTCTCACAACTTCTTTTTTTTAGTAAAAAAATCACACGATTTAGTTTTTTTTTTGAAGTCACCAAAATGTAAAAATTTTTTTATCGAGGTGGCATTCTGTTTTTCTTTCGATAGAAAACGGCTTTAACCTTTTTTTTTAGTTTTTTTATTCTACACTTATTTTTTTTATTTCTTTAAATCACAACAGGAGAAAAGGGATTCGAACCCTTAACCTTTGGTTTTGGAGACCATTATTCTACCATTGAAACTATTCTCCTTTTTATTTAAATTTTTGTAACATTTTGTTTTCTTCATTCTTTTTATTCTAAAAAAGAATAAAAAGAATGAAGAAAACAAGCTATTAAATTTCTTGACCTATTTACAAAAAAGCCTGCTATCGGAGTCGAACCGATAACCTTCGGTTTACAAAACCGATACTCTACCAATTAAGTTAAGCAGGCTAAAACAAAAATATTATTACGTGCTTGGAAAGATTTGAACTCTCAACCCCCAGATCCGTAGTCTGATGCTCTATCCGATTAAGCTACAAGCACTAAAAGTGAAACATAAAAAAAAATTCAAGTGTCTAAATCTTAGATAATTGAACCATGAAAAAACTTAGCTAAAAACAAAAAAATCTAAGGTAATGATAAAAAAGAAAGTAATTCTTTTCTTTAGGCTAAAAAGGGTTAAATCTAGAAACTAGTAGACTTTTTTTTCTAGAATAGAAAAAAAACAAGATGGAATTTTATCAAGATTTGAAATCTAAAAAATTCACCTCATTGAGATAGTTTTTTGCTTCTTTTTGGTCTTTTTCAAAAAAGACCAAAAAGAAAGAAAAATACAATGAAAAGAAAGATCTTAACCCTTTAATAAGTTAATAAATTCCACAGCAATTGTACCTCGAACTCTATAGTAAACTACTAATAAAGCCAGACCTATGGCTGATTCTGCAGCGGCTACTGTAAGTATAAGGAGTGCAAAAAGTTGCCCTATTAAATCATCCAAATAAACTGAAAATAATAAAAAATTTAAATTAACTGCTAAAAGCATTAATTCAATCGACATTAACATTATTATAATGTTTTTTCGATTTAAAAAAATTCCCCAGATTCCTAATAAAAAAAGAATCATGGATACTGCTAAATATTTGACTAAATCCATAAGATAAATTTTAAAATGAAAAATCTAGTGATAACAAAAATGTTATTTTTGTCACTGGTTCTTGTTTTCAAATTCATTAGAATTTGAACCGCCAAAACTTTTATCTTCCTTGTATTTGTCTTTTCTTTGAAGACAGAAACAATTTATTTCAATTAGAGTTAATGAAAGAGCATGCTTGTTTATTAGTCGAATAAAAGACGTGGTTTTTTTACAGAAAATCGCAAAAAAAACTTGTATTTTTTCGAGAAGTTTTTTTATTCAAAGAAAATAGAATTACAAAAAAAAATTTTGACTATTTGGTACTAAATTGTCACTAAATTAAAAGAAAATACCAGTTTAAATACATACAAAAAGACTTTTGAGTGATTTACAAGAGATTTCGTAAAGAAGAAAAGACAATATTGATTTTTTGTCCTCTGAAAAATAGAATTTTTAAATTTCAGAAGAATTTTTGACCTAAGTAAGTTACCTTTTTTTAATTCCATTAAATGAAATCATTTTTTTAATACCTAACGACAAAAACGGTGGTTTTGTCACCTAAAAAAAATCTAATTTAGATTTGGTGTCGTTGTTTTTCTATCGAAAGAAAAACATAAGAAAAATATTTATTTTTCTTTTTTTTGCATAGGCTGGTTTTACTTTCTTTTTTTATTATAAAAAAAGACCAAAATTGTATAAGATTTAGTGCCAAATCTTCAAGATTTGGCACTTATTTATTTATCAATTATTTAGAATTATGCTGTTTTTTTATTTGTTAGAAATAAAAGCATTTTTTAGTAAAAAAGGCATTATCAAATTCAAAAGAGAACAATTACTCATTTTGTTGAAGAAACATTTTTAAATGAGAGTTTTATGATATTTTACGAATTGTTTTAGCAAAATCTCTAGTATTTTGTAAAAATACTTGTTGACGTTTGATACCAATACCTTTTTGCATTGTTAAAACAATAGCTCCAATCATCGCAATTAATAAAATAATACTAGACATTAAAAAAAAATAAAAATAATAAGTATAAACTAAATTTCCAATAGCCTGTATATTTGTCACTGTTTGTAAATTTTCAGACCAATTAATAAAATTTATGTTTTTAAATTCTAAAAAATTTTCCGTGTTATAAAACAATAAAGGGATTAAATCATTATCAACTATGAGTAAAATTTCAAATAAAAAAAGAAGGCCAAGCACTCCACCGATTGGAAGATAACGTAATCTTTTTTCATTAATTTCGGCAATTTTAATATTTAACATCATAACCACAAAAAGAAATAATACAGCAATTGCACCTACGTAAACTACTAAAAAGATCATAGCAAAAAAATCTAAACCTAATAATACGAGTAATCCCGCAGCATTAAAAAAAACTAAAATAAGAAATAAGACTGAATGTACTGGATTTCTTGCTTGAATCACCATTACACCAGAAAGAAGTGTCATACTTGAAAATAAATAAAAAAGTAAATCCATAATTAATTTTTTGTTCTACTGTAATCTAAAAAGAGAATTTTCATTTTCTTTTTTTACCACTGATTTCTAAACTAGTGCACCAAATTAAATAATTTGATAATGTTGAAAAATAGGGTATTTAGAATGAATTCACTCCAAAATAAAAAAATTCTGTTTTTTTTAACAAGAAATAATCTAGAATTGTCAACAAATGCCAATTCTTTAAAATTTTGTGACAAATTAGAAATTGAAAAAGAGTCATTTTTATCACAAAAATTTTTCTTGTAATTACTCGTCTTTTTTTAGAAGAAAAGCTTTTTTTTTTTTTTTGCTTTACTTTTGCCAAAAACCAAGAATTTTTTAAATCTTGAGAAAATCTCTATTTTCTCAAGTCGATTGTTCTTTTTACTTCTAATAAAAAAAGAAAACTCTAGAGTTTTCTTGGACTTTTTTTTTCTTTTTTTTCTCAAAAAAAAAAGACCAAAAGTAAGACGGTGCCAAAAAAAGAAAACTCTGAAGTTTTTTTTTAGTAAAACTTCATTTTAGGGAAAAGAAACAATAATTTTAATTTTTTTAGAAATAACTTCGAGAAAATCTTGATTTATTCAAAAATTAACCAGAAATGGGTAAAAAAAAAACACCATATTAAGTGTTTTAAATTAATTTCTAGCCACAATAAAATGAGTCAATTCCATAATAGATTATTTTAAAGAAAAGAGTTGAACAAGAAAATCATTCGAAAAAGAATCCAACAAAAATGAAAAATTCAAAAACGAGAAAAAAAAACAGAGCAACGATTAATTGACTCAATGCATCAGGAGGAACCAGAAAAGCAGATATTAATAGAGCCATTAAACTTAAAATTTTTCGGTTATTATAAAAACTAGAAACATGTATTAATTTTTTTGAGTACAATATACAAATACATAAGGGAATTTGAAAAAACAACAAAAGAATACTAGAAATTTTTATGATTAATTTGACATATGATTCTATTCGTGCTGTAAATTCAACACTAATAAGTGGCACTAAATAAAGACCAGAATTGTCCAGATTAGAAGTCATTTCAAAACTTATTAAAAAATGACATATTTTAGGTAATAAATAAAAATATATTAATAATATTTCACATACAAATAGAAAAAGAAACAAAACAACAAAAAAATTTATTTTTTTTCGTTCACTTTGATAAAAACTTGGGATAAAAAAACTCCAAAAATGATAAAAAAAAAATGGAATTATTAGAATTATTGTAAGAATTGTAGAAATCTTTAATAGAGTATAAAAAGCTTCTGTTAATTCTAAAAAAATAAATGTTTGATGTAATTCAATAAAAGGTTTACCTATTATGTAAACAATTTCTATTTGATAACTATAAAATAAAAAAAATGTACAAAGTGTGGATGATATCAAATAAAAAAAACGTGATTTTATTTCAAGTAAATGATAGTGTATATTTGCCATAAAAAGAAGTGAAAATGATTTCAAAAAAATAAAAAAATTGACGAGAGAATTTTTTATTTGACTTTTTGATCCTTTTTTTTTGAAGAAAAAAAAGGAAAACTTATGCAAAAAAAAGAAAAATAAGTAATTTTCTTTTTTTTACACCGTTACTATTTTTACAAAACCTTTAATTCTCTTTGTCATTCTTATAGACAACTCATGACAAATTTCAAATTTTTCAGTATTCTGTCCCAAAATAAAAAAAGGGGAGCCCAAAAAACGTGGAAACCGTTCACTAAAAATGAAAAAAATACCATTTTTAATTAATAGAGATACATTTGCTTTTGGTGTAAAAAAAAATTAAAGTAAAACGAGGTTCTTTGAATTTGAAATCGAATGCACTAACAACCTTAGTATAAAAAAAACAGGATTTTTTAACAAATTCGAAAAAGAAAACAAGAAAATCTTAAAGGTTTAGCCTCTGATTTGGCAAAGCTCGCTTGGTGAAATTGGTAGACACGATAGACTCAAAATCTGTTCCCATCGTTTTATCGGGGTATCGGTTCGACTCCGATAGTGAGTAAACTTTTCTAAAAAAATGAAAACATAATTGAGTCGCTTAGGATTAGTTTTTATTTGAAAATTGATTGGAATAAAAAACTCAAAGAATTTAGAGCGTTGCTTCTTAAATAGGATGAAAGAACATGGTTACCTTCACATAATTGGAGTGCGTAATTCTTTTATACGACTGAAACCTATTTCATTATATTTTTAGTCTATATAAAAAACATCAACCAATGAAAGTAAAAAAAGTCTTAAATTTTCTTCTTCTTTTTCCTTCAAAATTATGATTTGGAATGCCAAAAAAAGAAAACTCTAGAGTTTTCTTGGACTTTTTTTTTTCTTCTTTTTATTCTTTTTTTATAATAAAAAAAGAATAAAAAGACCAAAAAGTAAGACACCGAAAACCTTTTTTTTCTTCCTTTTTTCTCTAAATACAAGGTTTTCTTCGTCGAAGAAATCATAAAGTAATCATTAAAACTCGGTCTAACAATTTTTTTTACAAATGGGTCTCGCTGTTTTTCTATCGAAAGAAAAACAAACAAGATTAAGTCTTTTAAAATTGGCTTTAGAATTGGCTTTAAAATTGTCAGAAAGAGACTAAATACTTTTTTATCCAATATGAAACAATCTTATACAATTCAAAATTCTGCAAAAATAATCAGAGACAAAAACACATTTTTGTCGCCTAAATTACTAAAATTAAGATATTTATTACAAAATTCAAAAATAAATACAATAACAAATTCTGATGATTCTGAAAATTTTCGTTTTTACCCGATTCAATCAGAAAAAAAATCAATTGGTTTTAACATGTCAAAAGATTTTTCATTTTATTTATCTTTAATAGAAAAACCTGTAAATTTACTTTTTTCTATTGATCAATTTCTTTTTGAATTTTCAAAAAGAACATACCAACAAAAAAAAACAGGAGAATTTTTTCAACAGCTTAAAGAAAGAAAAAAATTCAGTTTGTTTTATGGCCATTTAACACGAAAACAAATTTTAAATTTATTCAATAAAATGAAAAAAAATAAAGGATATTTTTCTAAAAATATATTTTCTTTATTAGAAAGAAGACTAGACGTTGTGTTATACAGAAGTGGACTTTTAAAAACAATTGCAGAAGCTCGACAATTAATAAAACATAAAAAAATTTTAGTAAATCAGAAAGTTATTGATGTTCCAAGTTTCTTATTGTATTCCGGTGATTTTGTTTCAATTCAACAAAAAATGGGAGGTATTTTAAGTAATCAACTAGCAAATTCATTAAAAACTAAAAGAGTAAAAAATCACCCTAAAATTGTCAGAGATTTTTATTCCACGTTAAAAAAAATTTTAGACTTTTCGCAATCTCTTACTAAATCTCAAAAATTATTATCAACAACTTCCCCAATTATCAAATTTAGATCAAAACATTTATGTAAATTAGTGATTCAATTACTTTGTACACGAATAAAATTAAGATCTTATTGGAATTTAAATAAAGACAAGTGTTATCCCACTCATGTCAATTTAGAGAAATTTAAGGAAAACTCTCTATCAGTACAAAAAAAACAATTTCTAATAATGTTTAAATGGAAATCATTATCACAAAAAAAACACTTTTTTTCTAAAAATTTGGGAGAGAAATTGATGAATAAACCATTCAGACGAAAAAACAACCAAGAACAAGTTATTTATGCTAACGGTGGCTGCTTGCAAAAAAAACCTGTGTTTTCGAATCGAACTCTCTTAAATTTAAAAAAAAAGCAACTATTTACAAAAACTTTTTTATCAAATTCAAAAAAATCACAATCAATTACACAACAAATGTCTCATTATGCTTCTGATAAAAAAGATTTTAAATTAATCAATTTTAAGAAAAAAAATATTGCGTTATATAGAAAGAGTTTTCTTTTATTTTTAAAACATCTCGAAAATTCTAAAAAATTTACAAGTATAATTTCTTTAAGCATGAAAAAATCTCTCTTGAAAAACTCTTTTTATAAACAAAAATCTATTAACAAAGAATTTTATGATTTTTCAAGAAATTTAAATTTTAGGTTAATCAGACCTCTCAATTTTGAAGTGTCTTATAATCTTTTAAATATAATCTATTTATATTCACCACAAAGGGTTAATTTTCCTTTCTATATTGATTTAGATTTAATTAAAAGATCATTACGTTAATAGCCAAAACCAAGGACAAAATCAATAAGTACCTGAAAAAAAAAATCTCGGTGTCTTAATTTTTGAAGTTTAAGACAAATATCTGTTTTTCTTTTTTTTATTTAAAAATTACCTTTTTTAAAAAAATGAAACATCTGTTTTAACACTCTCAGTAATAAATAAAAATTCTTTTTCTTTTTTTTTTGCTTTTATTAAATTTTTTTTAGTAAAAGCAAAAAAAGGTTATTTAGCTGTCAAAAAAAAGAAAAATATTTATTTTTCTTTTTTTTGCAATAAAAATACTTAAAAAAAAACTAAAAAAAATATGCCTACAAAAAATCAACTTTTACGAAAATCGAGTTCTCGAAAAAAAAAAACTTATAGAAGTAAAAAACCTGCTTTAATGGAATGTCCACAAAAAAAGGGTGTATGTTTTCGAGTTTACACCAGAACCCCGAAAAAACCAAACTCAGCTTTAAGAAAAGTAGCGAAAATTCGTTTAACTAATTCAACAGAAATTATTGCCGCTATTCCAGGTGAGGGCCATAACCTACAAGAACATTCAGTCGTTCTGGTTCGCGGTGGTCGTGTTAAAGACTTACCGGGTGTCAAATATAAGGTGGTTCGTGGAACTCTAGATTTACAGGGTGTTGTTAATCGAAAGCAAGCTCGCTCTAAATATGGGGCTAAAAAAGGTAAAAAATAAAAATTTATTTATATGTTTTCTCCTTTCTTCTTTGAAGAAAGAAAACCTTTGAAATCATAATTTCGAAGAAAACCTTTTTTTGTCTTTTTTTAGAAGAAAAAAAGACAAAAAAAAGGAAGTTTTTATTAAGGTCTAATAAAATTATTAAATGTAATCATAAAATTTAGTGAAAAAACATGAAATATTTATGAATCAACTTCATTCTACAATTGATACTCGTTTTGACCTTTTCATTAAGAAATTTACAAATCTCTTAATGAAAAATGGAAAAAAAATCAAGGCATCAAAAATTTTTTTTGATATGTTAGTGATTTTAAAAAATAGAATAAAAAAAGATCTAGAAAAAAAAAGCCAAGTTCTTGTTGGTAATTCTAGTGAATTAATAATAAAAGAAATTCCACTAAATTTTGAACTTTTGCGCTTAATTTCACAAGCAATTGAAAACGTCACACCAAGTTTAGAGGTAAGAAAAGTAAGAGTTGCTGGATCTACTTATTTAGTACCCGCTGTTTTATCTAAAAAAAAGCAAGAAACTTTGGCTTTAAAATGGCTGATTGAGTCAACAAAAAAAAGACAAAAAAATTCAAAATTAGATTTTTCTACATGTTTAGCCGACGAAATTTTAGATGCTTCTCGAAAATTAGGTCAAGCTCGACAAAAAAGAGATGAATTACATCGTTTAGCGCAAATGAATCGTGCTTATATACGTTATCGTTGGTGGTAATATTTTTTAAAAATTTGTTTTTTTTATTACCCGGTTAAATGTTTTTGCTTTAACCGAATTGCCAAAAAAAGAAAAATAAATATTTTTCTTTTTTGACACCAAATGTATTTATTTTTTTGTTACCACTTCTTTATTTTGTTTCTTGGCTTTTAGCCAAGAAACAAATTCATTTAGTCTTTTGCCAAAAAAAATATTTTTTTGAAGCCATTGTTTTTCTTTCGATAGAAAAACAGCGACCACAATTTTATAATTTGATTTTGTGCCAAGTCAAAATGAGTTATTATCTCATTTGGTTGGGTAACATAAAGGTAATGTGCGGGATTGCAAATCCTAAAATGGCAGTTCAAGTCTGCCCCTAACCTGACAAATAATTCTAAATAATAAAAAAAATATTTCTGATCATGAATTATTATGATTTCGCCTAAAAAAAAATAGCTATGCTTCCAATTTAAAAAAAGAAATTTTTACTAGTGTCAATAACGCTGTAATCATTTAGATCCGTAAAAAAACGAGGTTTTATTTCGTTTTTTTTACGGACCAACTTTGCTTTTTCTTACCTAAATTCAGAAAACCCTTTTTTGTTTCTTTTTTTTCTTAATTAAAAAAAAGAAGAAAAAAACCTTAAAATTTGTAGTGTTTTTCTTTTCATTTCATTAAAATTAAACACCTGAATGATATAAATAGTTAAAAAAGCGAAATGATAACAAATACATCTATTTTTTTTATAAAATGACAAATTTACAGATAATTATTAATTTGGTGCGTTTTATTCATAATTTTAAATTTATTTCCTTCTTTTTTTTTAAAAAAAAAAAAAGAAGAAAAAAAGATCAAACATAAAAATGTGCTTATGGATCATTCAGGAGTCTCTGTATCAATTTGTCAAAATTTTGTAATTATTAACTAAAAAATGTCTTTTTTCTTCCCGGTGTCTTTTTTATCTTTTTTTAGAATAAAAAGATAAAAAAAAGTATAAGCAGGAAAATGACTAATCTTGAATTATTATGTTATTAAATATTCGTGATGAATCCTTAATTACACTATCCACAACTTCTCAAACATTTTTATTTGACAACGATTTTCAATCATTATTTCCTGAAATTTTTTTATTAACAACAGCTATTTTTTTATTAGTCTACGGGGTTGTGTTCAGTACTTTAAAAGAAAAAAATTATCCTTTACTTTTAACCAATATTAGTAGGCTTTCTCTCTTAGCTTGCGTTTTAACATTTGTTTTATTATTAAATAGCCCAGTTCAAAATGCACTTCTTTGTTACAACACTCTACTTATTGATGATTTTACCACTTTTCTCAAAGGGTTAATATTGTTAAGTAGTTTCTTTTGTATTTTCATGTCACTAGACTATTTAAAACAAGAATCTATAAATGCCTTTGAATCCGTTGTCTTATTAATATTTTCTACATCTAGTATGTTATTTTTAGTCTCTTCTGCCGATTTTATTTCTCTGTATTTAGCCATAGAATTACAAAGTTTGTGTTTTTACGTGTTAGCTGCCATTAAAAGAAATTCAGAGTTTTCAACTGAAGCTGGTTTAAAATATTTTTTACTAGGGGCTTTTTCTTCCGGACTCCTTTTATTTGGTTGTTCTTTAATTTATGGTTTTACAGGGGTCACTAATTTTTCAGAACTTGCTCGAATTTTTACAGGTGGTACACAAGAAATTTTGACAACAACAACGTCCTTGCCTGCTTGTGAATTAGGAATGGTTTTTTTATTAGTAGGTTTCCTTTTTAAGATCACGGCTGTGCCTTTTCATATGTGGTCACCTGATGTTTATGAAGGAGCTCCTACTCCTATTACAGCTTTTTTCTTAATTGTGCCCAAAACAGCACTTTTTGGTGTGTTTCTTCGTATTTTTTTAGAAAGTTTTTACGATTTTTTTCTACCATGGCAAAAAATTCTTATTGTATCAAGCATTTGTTCCATGATATTAGGTTCTATTGCAGCTCTTTCACAAACTCGAATTAAAAGACTTATTGCTTATAGTTCTATAGGGCATGTAGGGTATCTCTTAGCTGGGTTTGCTTGTGGTACAATAGAAGGTATTCAAGCATTGTTGATTTATCTTTTTGTTTATATTTTTATGAACATCAATATGTTTGCATTCCTTTTATGTGGAATACGTAGAGAAAATATGCAAACAGTACCACGAATCAAATATATTACGGATTTAGCTTTTTTAGGGAAAACTCAGCCTGTTCTTGCTTTAACTTTTACAATTACAATGTTTTCTATGGCGGGAATTCCACCTTTAGCTGGTTTTTATAGCAAAGCTTATTTATTCTTTGCTGCAATGAGTTCAAATCTTTATGTTTTAGCTGTTATTGGTGTACTGTGTAGTGTTTTAAGTTGTTTTTATTACATACGTCTAGTAAAAGTTATGTATTTTGAAGGACCCAAAAACTGGTGCAGTTTTTCACGTATACCCTTAGAAAATGCAATAACTTTAGCAATCACACTTTTCTTTATTCTATTTTTTATGTTTTATCCTACACCTCTTCATTTAATTACGCATAAAATCGCTTTAACTCTTTGTTTATAATTTTACAAAAAGAAATAAAGATCAAGTTAACAACTTATAAAATATGGAAGTAAACCTTCTTTCATTTACAAGGTTCTTTTTGCTTGCAAGCAAAAAGAAATTACGACAATTCTAATAATAAGTTGATGATCACTCTTTTTTTCAAATAAACTGTCTCTCATTAAAATTTTAATGAGAGACAAAATTAAAGACCAAATCTTATATAATTCAAAAATAGTTGCCTAGGTTTGGTATTCGCTGTAATTTTCTAAAAATTCTGTTGCCAAAAAAAGAAAAATAAATATTTTTCTTGTCCTCAAATTTATCAAATTGGAGAAAACCTCAAATTTGAGTTTTAAGAAATTTGAGGAATGACACCACCTTTTTTATTCTCGTTTAAATTTCTTTTTTTATCATAAAAAGTCTGTTTTATTGTTATTTTGGTATTTTTTACTAAAAAAAAAACCAGGTCGTATTACCTTTCTATTTTAAAAAAAAAGCTCTCTTTTTGATCTTTTTTTATTCTAAAAAAACGAAACAAATTAAAAAAAAAAGCTCTCTTTTTGATCTTTTTTTATTCTAAAAAAACGAAACAAAAAAGAATGAAAAAAAAAGATCAATTTTGTTTCAACTTTTCTTGTAATGAGATCCTTCAAAATTATGATTTCTTTTGCCAAAAAAAAAAACTCTAGAGTTTTTTGGCACCGAAAACCTTGGTCTTTTTATTCTTTTTTTAGGATAAAAAAAGAAGTCACTATTTAATGAGAAATAAAAAAATTGAAAAAAAATTTTTATGTATACCATTTCTTTAAATTTAAAATCTTTTGATTTAAATTCTTTAATTCGCACTGAAAACTGTTTATTTTCTATTTTTTCTTTTTTTAAAATAAAAAAAATAAAACAGAAAATGAATCCGAAAACATGTAAAAAGGTTACAGTCTTAAGATCACCACATATAGATAAGAAATCTAGAGAGCAGTTTCAAATAATAAGTTATAAAAGAACACTTGTTTGTAATTTTTCTTCAAAAATTGTCCTTTTACTTTTTCTTGAAATTTTTAAAACTAGTAAGTTTCCTGGTGTCGAGTCAGAAATTTTAATAGAATTTTCAACCTTCTAATAAAAAGCTTCTAAAAAAAAAAAAGATTTTTTAAACACTGCTCAATGACATTCGCAGGACACGATCACTTTGCAATCCATAAGATGCTCAAAATCAAAAGCCGTTTTCCTGTCTTTTTTCTTTATTCTTTTTTTTTATTCTTTTTATTCTCAAAGAGAATAAAAAGAATGAAAAGTGTGATGTCAAGGTTGAAAAAAAAGTAAGATACTGTAATCCCATAAAAACTTTTCGAATTTTAATGTAATCCCATAAAAACTTTTCAAATTTCAATTTATGACTTCTCCTCTAGAAAAATTAGAAAACCCTTTAGAAAATTTACAACAAAACCTTTTAAATCACCCAGAGTTTTCTTTTAATTTTGACGCTTTCTTGACAACCTCATTAAATACTCTAGACACAAATTATTTAGTTTTTACATTTGACATAAATAAGAGAAATCAGCTAGAAAATCTTTTTGTAAATCTAAGTCCCGCAGGGGCCGCTGTAAATATTTTTGATTTTTTTAAAAAATATGAGAAATATAATTTAAACTACCTTGAGAAGAGTGATACTGTGTTGATAGAGACTTTTCATACGGGTAAATGGTGTAAAATTCATTCTGAATACACTGTTTTTTTTTTATGGTAATACTGTCTATCTGACAAAAGGGCTTGCGGCCATTGTTCTCGCTGAGCTTTTTGGGTTAAACTCTCATGGGAGCACGTCCCACACACTTCAAATTGTATTCAACACAAAGCTCGTTGCATTAAACCAGACAGTTTTTTTCTCGGTGGTCCCTGAGAATTCTGTTGATGACTTGCAAAGGGGATTGTCGAATCATTCCATTTGTAAAAAAAAAATAGATTTTTTAGGTCAACAAATTGGTTTTTTAGGGGGGTCATAATTCTTCTCCAGAATTTTTGGTTTCAAGTTGGTTTCGACCCGAGCGGGATTTGATTTCAATCTCTACAGCTGGATCTACGAAAACTATGGATTTTTTCAAAGGACAAAATCACCAATTATGGGCGTTTAGTCTGGAATTTCACAAGGCATCAAAACTGTGTGGCCAACTTGAGTACTTGAAATTGTATATTCACGGATTTCATAGATTTCTCGTGATTGAATTTTTCAATGCTTTTTGTTTTTTAAAACAATGCCCTTTTACTGAGGATTTATTTTCTTGGAAAAAAAAACATTTAGAACCATTTTATAAAAAAAGTGGAGCAAAGAAAGACATCAATTCTCGATACTTGGAATAAGAAAAAAAGAATAAAAAAACAACTACAAATAAAAAAAACATAAAGAATTCAATTGACTTTGTTTCGTATATAGAGAACGAAAAATCGAGGTTTTGTCTAAGGACAATCGAAAAAAAAAAGGTGAGACATTTTTCTAACATAAATTTGAGTTTCTTTTATTTTCTCTCAACACATTTTAAAGGTAAAAAAGAAAAAAGAGATTTTTCTTTTTTTTCATGAGAATTTATCGCAATAAATTCTACTCATTTAGAGAATCTTTTTTATGCTCAAATTTTTTTGCAAAAAAAAAATTGACTCGACGGTTTAAATCCTTAATTTACACTCACTTTTTTTTCTTTTTTTTAACACCTTTTTTTTAAAAAAAAAAAAGAAGAGTCGATTTCATGTTGAATACCACAAAGTCAATGCCTTTGTGGTCTTTTTTTCTATCATAAATTTTTTTGTGTTGGATTGGATTTGATGCTTTTTTTCATTTTTTCCCTGGCATCAATGAACAAAGCCAAAAAGCATCTTCTAGTAATTATTTTTAATCACCGCCTCCATCTGCTTTTCATTTGGATTCTAATTTAATTTTTTATGCTAATCAATACAAGTCAAAATCTCCAATCAAAAAATTCTGGTTCAGAATTTTTCTTTTTTTTTATTCTCAGTTTCTTAAGCATTTATTGTTTTTTAGGCAGTTTTTTAAATTGCTTCTACTTTTTAACACATTTTCAAGCTTTTCTTGTAGGTAGACTATTCACTGGGTGCTTGTTTGTTCTCTCTCTTGTTCTTTATTTTTTCTCCCCAAAATTTAAATATGCAATGGTTGGATTGTTTCTTTTGCCGATGTACCAAAATTATTGTCTCGGTCTGTTGTCTCTTCTTGAAAAAAAAATGAAAAAAAATCCTTTCGCTTTTTTTTTATTTATTGTGGGTTTTTTTTGTTTTAGTTTTCTTCATGTCTTTATGATCTGTGTCACTGGGTTGGATCCAACAATAGAATATATTTATCAATTGTTCAATGCCGTGAGACTTTTTTTTTTCCCTCTTATTATTTATTGTTATGTTATACGACAAATGCCTTCAACATGGTATTCATGGGAGGCCTTATTGCATCCTGAAAAAGTTGAGAGCGCAGTTAAAAGTACATATGCTTTCATTACAGAATCCAATACTAAATACCCTAAAATAACAAAAACTGGAGTTTTTTTTGCTTTTGGGCTTTCCGGTATTCTGTATCAAGGGTCGATGACAAAAACGGCAGCAGAGGAACTAAAATTAAGTACAAGCGTTTCTTATGCTAATGTAGATGAAAGGTCACTCGTAGAGAGTGAACCACTACGATTACTTCAAGCCAAGGTTTTTCAGGATGAAAAAGAATTGTCCAGGTCAATATTCCATGTTGGTTGTAATGGGATTTATCGAGTGTTCGCGTCTAAACCGACTTTGTATAATCAATTAGCTAAGGATCTCGAAGAAGCATCAGTATTGAATAAGCTCCTTAATGGAACTCGTCAGCTAGCTGCAGAAAAAAAAGCATTAGCCTTATCAACTCAAGGCTCAGTACCTGCGAGTAGTTTGGTGTCCCAAGCGGAGACGGAACGAGTGGTTGTTCCTAGCGTTTTAGAATGCATTCTTTTTTTATTTTAACACCTAATTTTTTACCTTTTTGTAAGCCTAAAAAAAAACCTTCAAAAAAAAGAAAGAATGAAAAAAAGTCAGAATTCTCTGCAAAAAAAAAGAAAAACTCTGGAGTTTTTCTTTTTTTTTGCAGAGACATTTTTTATGTACTTAAATATAAAATAAAAGAGAAACCTTTGTTTGTTTCCATCGCGACTAATAATTCAGCTTTAGCCGTCGAGACTAGTACTTTTTTACCGGCTGTCGCTCCTTTTTTGAGAAGGTTTTGGCCTTGAAGAAAGCCTTGCGATAATACTTTTTGTCCCAAAACAGCTCCATTTTCTATTCCACTTGATAAAAACTTACCACTAATCTCTAGACCTTTTTTTGTCGCAAAATCTGCAGCTCTTTTTGTGTTGGTCAAGATTCTTACCTTTTTTAGTGTTCGAATACCATCCAGTAATTGTGAGTCGATTTTGCTCGACCCTGTTAAAGTTATCGGTGATTCACTTACAACTTTTTGCGAACTTTCCCTTAATACTGGAGAAAGTATCGAATTTACTTGAGAATCTACCTTGCTCATATTAGTTTTGATTGATGAAATCTCATTTTTTAGGGGATTTCGAGCCCTAGACAAAATTTCAGATTGGATCTTTTTGTTTTTGAAAGCAGAAACGCTCGCTCTAAGAATTGAAGACATACTCTTTTTTTTTAATCTCAATTTTAAATTATTACACTTTTTTCTTTTTTTTAATCTCAATTTTACAAAAACAGTTCTATATAATGACTAAAGTTTACCCAACTATCTGGATGTTTTCGGTCCCTTAATAGGCATACTTTTTTAAGCCTTTCATTTTCTTGCAACAGGACACCACATAAACTTTCTACAAATAAAGTTTTAACATAACTCGGAAACATTATAAAAGATTTTTTTTTTGAATGAGAGAGTATCTTATAATATTCTCATAAAGCTCTTTTTTAAACCAAAAAGTTGTGTTTAAGAGATCGCACACAACAAAAGGATTGAGACAGAGCTCAATTTGCGCGTGCCTACCCCTAACAAAAGTTGAAATTAATGAAGTAATTAAATGACTTTTATAAGAAAAACTAGAAGTTGAAATGAGAACTTCTTTTTTTAAAAGCTGATCCAGCAAAAAAAGAAGAGTTTTCTTGTTTCGGCTACAATAAGACAAGTTGAGAAAAGCAGAAAGATCCTTTAAGAAAAGACTTACCGTAAAATTTTGGCATTGGAGAGCCCTTTAAAAATGATTCCTCCAATTTAAAATGATTCGCGTTCAATAAAACACCATCAAACCCTTCGGAATCCAACCACTTTTTAAAAACAAGGTTATTTAAAAAGCACATGATCAAAAGCAACTTATTAGAAGTTTGTTGATCTAGAGACAAATTTTGGACCAACTCTAATGTCTTTTTACTGCCAAAATAAAACTCTGGATTGGTCAACTGAGAAAATGTTAAGCTTTTTTTTTGATTCATAATTTTTTTTTTAATGGGTCTTCTTTTTTTTTAAGAAGAGAGGAAAGAACTTTTCTCATAGACGTAAGTCTTGAAAAGGTCTCTCAATCGAGAGACTCATGTCAGCCACTTGTTGCCTAGTGGCTGACTACAAGAAGAGTCTTTAAGCGGCTTTAAGCGAAAAAACAACAAAAAGACAAAATTGAGTCAAGCGGAAAAAAAGGTGTCAAAAACCTAGCCTTTAATGCTTGGAATTTCTTCAAAACTGTGATAACTAGGAGGTGAAGGTAACATCCACTCAAGTGTAGCCGCAACACCAGGAGTTGTTTCCCAAGGATTGCGAGGACATCTTTCCTGACTTGTTAATGTTTTGTACACTACATAGAAAAAGAATAAGGCAGCTAAAACTGATAAATAACTACCATAGCTAGAAACAGCATTCCAACCAGCATAAGCATCAGGATAATCTGGGATTCTACGTGGCATACCAGCTAAACCTAAGAAATGCATAGGAAAAAAAGTAATGTTTACTCCTAAGAAAGTCATCCAAAAGTGGATTTGACCTAATGTTTCAGGATATTGAACTCCAGTGATTTTACCAATCCAATAATAGAAACCAGAAAACATACCAAATACAGCCCCCATTGATAATACATAATGGAAGTGACCTACAACATAATAAGTATCATGGAAAGCAATGTCAAGGCCTGAGTTAGCAATAACTACACCTGTTAAGCCACCAGTTGTAAATAAAAACAAGAAACCAACAGCAAAAAGCATTGGTGTACGGAATTCAATAGAACCTCCCCACATTGTTGCGATCCAACTGAAAATTTTAATTCCAGTAGGAACTGCAATAATCATAGTGGCTGCAGTGAAATAAGCTCGAGTATCAATATCAAGACCAACAGTGTACATGTGATGAGCCCATACAATGAAACCTAGGATACCAATACTTAACATAGCATACACCATACCTAAATAACCGAAAATAGGCTTTTTAGAAAAAGTAGAAATAACATGACTAACAATTCCAAAACCAGGGAGAATGAGGATATACACTTCTGGGTGCAGAGTGTCTCAAGTGAGACACCACGGACTTTCTCTTAAACTTGCTCTTCAATCTTCTGAAAAAGACGGACAAAATGATGTAAACGGGCTTGTGAACCAGGATCTTTGTGTAATCCTCGATCAAGATAGCCTAAAAAACGAATGAGACTCTTTAAACGAGCCTGTTTGAGAGGATTTTGGAGAGAAAACATTTGAAAATAATCGAGAATTTCTCGATGTGTTCGAATATCCATCCACCAAACCCAACCGTTCCAGGAGACATCAGGGTACACTTTTCCTCCAGCAAGCTGTGCAATTCTGTCAAGAACCTGCTTTTCTTTTTGACTGATCGACGCACTAGGTTGAAACCCAGCGGACCTGTTAATTGAAAAGCAACCATCACCACTAAAAAAGCCCGAAAGCCACGCATTGTTTAATGACATGGGGTCTCGAGTTTTCGGCACCATGTGAGATGCTCTACATGCTTTTTTATATTGTAAGGACAGTCTTTCTGTCTGAAGGAGTCCATCAAGATTCTTTAACAACAGTTCTAAGGGTTCACGTTTATGAAGTCTCCAACGTACCGCTTTTTTTTTAGTACGTGGTGTCACGGAGCCACCTAGGTGTTGTTTAATCCAATGGAGTGTTTGTATTTCTTTTTCATGCATTGTAATTTCGCAGGAGACATAGCGATCACGAGAAACGTAAAAACCGCCGTCAGCGTCTAAAAGACCTGCGAACCAATGATAATTGAGACAAGTTTCGTTACGTAAAGTCTCTGAGGATCCTCTTTTACTGTTCATAATTTTTTTTTTGTTCATAGTTTTTTTTGTTTATGTAACAGATACGGGTAGAGAGTTTCCTGCTGATTGAGTGGAAAGTCTTTAAAATTTTCACTGATGTGGGTTCTTGCTTTTTTTCTCTTGATAATTTTAGAAAAAAAGGAACACTTAAACATCGAGTATTTAAAGATACGCACTGTTCCAGCAAATAGTAACGTGTACACGTTGAAATCACTTTCAACGGCGGCCATCCTTGAAGTTTAACCGAAAAACCAGAATAAGTGTTGGTAAAGAATAGGGTCTCCACCACCTGCTGGATCAAAGAATGTTGTATTGAAATTTCTATCTGTTAATAACATTGTAATACCACCAGCTAATACAGGAAGTGATAAAATTAATAAAAAAGCAGTAATGAAAACACTCCAAACAAATAAAGGTAATCTATGCATACTCATACCAGGAGCTCTCATATTAAATACTGTAGTAATAAAATTAATGGCACCCATAATACTACTAGCACCTGCTAGGTGTAAACTGAAAATTGCAAGGTCCACAGAACCACCAGAGTGACTTGCAATACCTGCTAGTGGAGGATAAACTGTCCACCCTGTACCTGCACCCACTTCCACTAAAGCAGAGCTTAATAATAAAAGGAGTGACGGAGGTAATAACCAAAAACTAATGTTATTTAAACGAGGAAATGCCATATCTGGAGCACCTATTAAGATCGGTACAAACCAGTTACCAAAACCACCCATAAGAGCAGGCATTACTAAATAGAAAACCATTAAAAACGCGTGTGCTGTAATAATTACGTTATATAATTGATGGTTTCCGCCTAAAATTTGGTTTCCAGGTTGTGCTAATTCCATACGAATTAAAGCTGAAAACACAGTTCCTAAAACACCAGAGAAAGCTGCGAAAATTAAATAGAGAGTTCCAATGTCTTTGTGATTAGTTGAATAAAACCAACGAGTCAACATAAAAAAGTCACTTTCCTTATCGAGATTTTAACCGACCAATAACTTTTTCCACAATAACCTTTTTTTTTCTTTTTTGGTCTTTTTTATAATAAAAAAGAATGAAGAAAAAAGGACCAACAATAATATTATTTATCGAGGCTGAAAAAAAAAATACTCTCACGTCTTTTTTTCTAAAAAAAAGAAAGGTATTTTACTTTTGCTCTTTTTTGAAGAAGAAAAAGTTGGTGTAAAAAAATATTTATTTTTCTTTTTTTGGCAAAAAACCAAAAACAAAGGCATTTAGAGTGAAAGTCTCTAAACTTTTGATAAGAAATCTCTTATTGTGGTGATCGTTGAAAGAAATCAAGAGACACAAAAAGGATATTACTTCACATTCATGTGAGGAGTGCCTACATTGAAAAAGCTTTCATCAATTCAATGTGCTGGAAATCCTTTTTTTCATTTTTTTGTTTGAAAACCAAAAGGTTTTCTTTTGTCTGGCGTGCCTGAACCAGAGAAATTTTGTACTGAAGAAAAATAATTTTTTTATAACCAATAAATTACATAATTAAGGTACCTAACTAAAAAAAAATAGAGTTTTTTTTACAAAATGGGGTACAACGTTTTAGAAAACCAGAAAATCGGAGTCAAAGTAAAAAAAAGAAGAAAAAGACCAAAAGTAAGGCGCTAGTGTTTTAAACTTTTTTTAATTTGTAAAAGTTTGGTAAATAGATTAATAAAATTCTCTATCAAAATTGATTCATTTCACTTTTTCCTCTTTTTTTTTGCATTGGCGCAAAAAAAAATTTTTAATTTTTCATTCTCTATATAAAAAACACAAATATAAATAATTAATCTAATTGTAAATTTGTTAAGTATTTTGTAATCCATTATTATTTAATAATTTTTAGATTTACAAAATCTAAAAATTAGATTTTTTTATTATAAAAGAATGAAATACTTTCTTCTTTGAAGAAAGGAATTTTCTTGAGGTAATCATTTCCCTTTCAAAATCATGATTTTGAAGAAAACCTTTTTTTGAGAAGCACAAGGTTTTTGCCAAAAAAGTAATTTGCAAATAATAAGATACTTATCTACTGAATCCTTTCGAGTTTTTAATTTTTAATCATTAATTTGCTTAAGATAGTACCTATTATATACATGTTATATAAAAATAATGTCTTAATCACAAAATAGGGTAGTTTCAGATGCTTTCTCTTTATTTTTTTCTTCGAAGAAAAAAATAAAGAGACGAGAAAAATATTTCTTTTTGACACCGAGTATTGATTAAAATATCGTTTTTGCTCAATAAATTTTAATAAGTAACACTAAGTTACTAAATAGAATTCTTCTAGTCTCTATTAATAGAGACTAGAAGAATTCTATAAAAACGTCTTTACATACCGTGGGAAATTAAATTACTTACAGAACAATGCATAGCATCTAAAAAAGGTTCAGGATAAACTCCCATCCAAATTATAGAAACTACGAATGGTGCTAGCATCCAAAATTCTCGACGTGTTACATCACTCCATTCATTAATAAAATGTGGTTTGATTACACCATAAACTAAACGATTACATAACCAAAGAGCATAAGCAGCCCCTAAAACCATTCCAGTAGCTGCTAACATCGCGACTAAAGTATTGTTTTGATAAGTTCCAGTTAACACTAAAAATTCACCAATAAAACTACTTGTTCCCGGTAAACTAATGTTTGCGAGAGTAAAAAATACAAAAAGAAATGCAAAAATAGGCATTGTTCGGCCGCATCCTGCATAATAACGTAATAAACGGGTTTTATGGCGATCATATAAAATTCCAATACAAAGAAACAAAGCAGGAGAAACCAAACCATGACTTAACATAAGTAAAATACTTCCTTCAATTCCTTGAGTATTTAAACTAAAAAGGCCTAAAGTAACGAAATTCATGTGCGCTACAGATGAATATGCTATAATTTTTTTTAAATCAATCTGTCTTAACGTCGTCAAACTTGTATAAATAATAGCCAATACACTTAAAGTATAAATTAAAGGAGTAAAATAAAAAGTAGCGAAAGGAAAAAGAGGAATTGAAAATCTTAAGAAACCATATGTTCCGAGCTTTAAAAGAATTCCGGCTAAAATCACAGATCCTGCAGTTGGAGCTTCTACATGAGCTTCAGGTAACCAAATATGAACTGGAACCATTGGAACTTTTACAGCAAAACTAGCAAAAAAAGCAAACCATAAAAAAAGTTGACGTGTTTCACTAAAATGAGAACAATAAAGAATTTCTAAATCTGTTGTTCCTGTTTGAAAATATATTAACAAAATGGCTAACAACATGAAAACGGAACCCAAGAGTGTATAAAGAAAAAATTGATATGCTGCTCTAATTTTTCTTTCACGTGAACCCCAAACACCAATAATCACAAACATAGGGATTAAAACACTTTCAAAAAAAACATAAAAAAGAAGCAAATCTAAAACCGAAAAAACGGCAATCATTAAACTTTCTAAAACTAAAAAAGCAATGCAATATTCTTTAACGTATGCTTGGATACTAGTCCAACTAACAAGTATACAAATAGGGATTAGAAATGTTGTAAGAATTATAAAAAAAAGAGAAATACCATCAACACCAAATAAAAAATTTAACGATGAAAAAGAATATCCATTTATAGACGTCAATTCTGAAGCAAAGCCAGAATGAGTTAATGTTTCAAAGTATTGAAAACGTGCTGTACTGCTATCAAATTCGATCCAAAGTAGGAGAGAAATTAAAAAAGTAAGGAGTGAGGTATTTAAAGCGATCCTTCTTATTAATTGGGTTTTCCAATTAGGAACAAATAATAAAAGAAAAACTCCAGCTAGTGGAAGAAATAAAATTGTAGAAATTAAAGACATAATTTTTTTTTTAAGGAATGAAATACTTTCTTCTTTGAAGAAAGGTTCTTCTTTCTTGTTTTTCCTTCGAAATAATTATTTCGAAGAAAACCTTTTTTATTCTTTTTTTTGTGTTCCGTTTTAATTTTTTTTTACTTAAAAACAAGAAAGGAGCGAAAAAAAAGACCAAAAAAGACGAGAAAGGAAAAATTTTCTCTTGAGCTGTAATAAAATGCTATGAGAAAAACAAAGTTTGGAATAAAATGGAATTACATTATATATGGAGTAAAATTTCTGGAGCCAATTAATTTTGGTTTTTTGTTCTTTCTAAAAAAAAGGGCCAAAAAAAAATGTTTAGGTGTCAAAAAAAGAAAACTCTAGAGTTTTCTTTTTTTGGCAAGAGAATTTCTACTAGTTTTAAATAAAAACAGAGTAAAAAAAAAGTTAATGGCGAGTTTGCCTAAATTTTATTTGGAGATTTAACAATTTTTTTTACTCTTAGTTTTCGGTGTCTTACTTTTTTCTTCTTTTTATTCTTTTTTTAGAATAAAAAAAGAATAAAAAGAAGAAAAAAAAAGTCCAAGAAAACTCTAGAGTTTTCTTTTTTTGACATTCGAAATCATAATTTTGAAGGGTAATTAAGATTTTTTTACTGAATAGTAATTATAAAACAGAAAACTTACCAAATACACAAAATAAAATCGATTATCTAAAAGAATTTCTAAAAATTCCCAGAGACTAATGACCGTAATCATAGTAACAATTCCTAATAACATAACAACAGCATAATGATAAATTAATCCACTCTGTAGACGACTAATATATTGTGTCATATTCATAAAACTTTGTGCAATACCTGATGGGCCTAAAATTTCAAAAGCTCCTTTATCTAATGTTTTAAAAGATATTGTATAACCAAATTTTAAAGCATTTTCTGAAAGAAAATCATTATACACCTTATCAAAAAACCAACGCTTATTGAAAAAAGTATAAAGTTGTTTACCTAAAGTTGTGTTTTTTATACGATAACTTGTAAAAACATGGGAAACATTAAAAATATAAGCTAAAAAAGCACCAAATAAAGTGGAAATTAAAGGAATAAATTTTTGTGTTTGGGGTATAAATTCAGATTCTAATAAAACACTATTTTTAGGTAAAACAAAAAGAGCATTTGACCAAAAAGGTGTTCCAAGACCTATCATCATATCTCGGCCTAAATACCCTACAAAAATGCTTCCTAAAGCTAAAAGCATAAGGGGAAATGCCATGATAAAAGGTGCATCGTGAATCGTTTTTAACGGGGATTTGAAAGTGGCACTAGGGGCCAAAAACGTAAGAAAAAGAAGTCGAAAAGAATAATAAGAAGTAAAGAGTACACAAACACTTCCTAATAAATAGGCAAAATTACCGCTTAATGTATATTTGGCATAAGCTACTTCTAAAATCACATCTTTTGAGTAAAATCCTGTTAAAAAAGGAAACCCTACAAGAGCAAAACTTCCTATACACATCATAGCATAAGTAAAAGGAAGAAGTTGAACAATACCTCCCATTTTTCTCATATCTTGTTCATCAGATAACGCGTGAATCACAGACCCTGCACTTAAAAAAAGAAGTGCTTTAAAAAATGCATGATTCATTAAATGAAAAACACCTACAGAATAATGAGATAAACCACAAACAAAAACCATGTAACCTAATTGGCTTGCTGTTGAATAAGCAATAACTCTTTTTAAATCATTTTGGACTACACCGGTAGTAGCAGCAAAAAAACATGTCATTGCTCCTAAAAAAGTTACAACTAAAAGAGCTTTTGGAGCATATTCAAAAAGAGGAGAACAACGTGCAATCATGAAAACACCTGCTGTTACCATTGTTGCAGCATGAATTAAAGCAGAAACTGGTGTAGGACCCTCCATAGCATCAGGTAACCATGTATGCAATCCTAATTGGGCTGATTTACCTACAGCTCCTACGAAAAGAAGAATACAAATACATGTTAGTGCATGAAATTCGAAATTACAAAAAACCAGAGATGTTTCTGCTAAATATGGAGCACATGCAAATACTGTAGCAAAATCTAAAGTTTTAAATACAGAAAAGAGAGCCATAATACCTAAAGCTAAACCGAAATCACCTACTCGATTCACTAACATTGCTTTAATTGAAGCTTTAGACGCTTGTAGTCGTGTAAACCAAAAATTAATTAGAAGATAAGATGCAAGTCCTACACCTTCCCAACCAAAAAACATTTGTAGAAAATTATCTGCAGTTACCAACATTAACATACAAAAAGTAAAAATAGAAAGATAACACATAAAACGTGGTAAATGCGGATCTTGTCCCATGTATCCAATTGAATAGATATGAACTAAACTACTGATACTTGTAATCACAATTAACATCACAACAGTTAGACTATCAAAATAAAAACCCCATGTTGCATCAAATAATTCTGAAACAAACCAAGGACTTAATTCAAGAGTACAAGGAGAACCTTGAAGGGCTACTTCATAAAAAGCAATACAACTTAAAAAAAAACAAGTCACTACACTTCCTGTTGTGATAAGGACGGCTCCTCTGAAACCTAGAAATCGACCAAACATTCCTGAAAAAAAACTTCCTAATAAGGGTAAAAGAATGAGAACTAAATACATAAATTATTTTTTTTTTTTTCTAATTTTTTTCTTTTTTAAATCTGGTCCTTTAAAGAAAGAAAAAAATTACAATAAATTATTGTCTATCGTTGAAAAATAATAAACAATACTGGTGTCAAAAAAAAGAAAAATAAATATTTTTCTTTTTTTTTCAATAGAGAAAAAGAATGTTTTCTGATTACCAAATCAGAATTCTTTTTTTAATAAAAGTTCACTAAATCAAAAAAAATACGTTGGTTGTGAGTTTTTTTGATAACTTTGAAAATTTGCGGACGGCGCTTTTTTCTTCTTCAAAGAAAAATAGATTAATTTGTTTTAATCAAGAGAAACTTTTATTAACTGAACGACGTACGTTGTAAGAGTGCTAATTAGAATTATTTAACACAAAATGAATCGTCATTTTCTCTAAGACGCCGGTTTTTGAAAAAACAAAGATTAATTTTTATTTTACAAAAAAATCAAGTATTAAAAAAATCGGTGCAAAAAAACGTAGTCCCTTTTTTTACTCTAAAAAAAAACAAGTTACTGTTTCTATTTAAACGACAATTTGAAATTGTTTTTTTACCAAATTTAAAAAAAGATCGAATGAATATTTGAGTCAACGCACTCTGCAGGAGTTGAACCTGCGACCGTCAACTTAGAAGGTTGCTGCTCTATCCGGCTGAGCTAAGAATGCTAGTTTTTTTCTGAAAAAAAAGTCATACAAAAGAAATCTCTAATTAAATAGTGTCTTACTTTTTGCTCTTTTTCTTTAAAGAAAGTCCAAGAAAAATAAATATTTTTCTTGTCTCTTTATTCTTCGAAGAAAAAAGAGAAAGCATTTGCATTAGAAAAATCTTTCTTTTTCTTGCAATAGATTTATTCGAATTGTTTAATCTAGAACTTACAGACTCTATTTTAAAGATTAAAAACAATGATATTTTTTTTTTTGCACTAGAAAAAAATTAAGCACTAAATTGATCCATCGAGAGAAAAATAGAAGAATTGTTAAAGATTAAAGACTATTGAGAACAAAGTTGCTCACTATCGGACTTGAACCGATACCCCAGAAAAAACGGGAACAGATTTTAAGTCTGTCGTGTATACCAATTTCACCAAGTGAGCAAAAAATTTACTGGTTTAAAGAGGAAAATCAAGAATTTGCGAAATCTTGATTTTTTCTTAAAAATTAATTTTTTTGAGTTACAAAAAAAAGTTCTTAAAATTTCTTCTGTAAAATTGCAACGAATAATAAAGAAGAAACTTCAAGAACTTTTTTTTAGGTAGAATTAACAAATTGTCTAATTATTAAAGTTTAAAGATTCTAATTTTTTTGCGCTTTTAACACTAAAGAATTTGGAGCATTTTTTATTGCTTCATTTTGAAACGCAGCTAATTTAGCAGCTCCTTGATTTTTTTTTGAAAAAGCGACTAAAACAGTAGAAAGAATTTTTTCAGAAAGTAAATATTGTAATTTTTGTTGCATCATTAATTTAGAAAATGCAAGTGTTTTTAATTTATTTTGAATTCGTAAATGAAACATGTTTTTTAATTCTTTGTCTCCACTAATATTTAAAGCATTTAATTCATTTTTTGTAAATGCATTTAACACGCCCAGTACTTTTAATAGCCCAGAAACTTTTTGATGAAGAGTTAACACTTCTTGAAAAGAATTTTCTTGAAGAATTAGAAAATTTTGTAGTTCTTCACCAATAACTTGACTTCTTTCATTAAGTGAGTCTTTTATTGTATTACCAAAGTAGTGTAAAACGAAAAAAATAAAACAAAAAAAGCTTAAAGCTACTAGAGTTTCTTCGTTATAAATTAAAATATTTTTTGAACTTAAAACAGAAAAAGCTAAAAAAATAAATAAATAAAATCTTAATTTTTCATTACTAAACATAAATAAAATTTTTTGAGAAAATTATATTACACAATTTTTTCTTTTTTTCATAAAATTACTAATAAATTAGATTTCTTTTGTTTTTTTTTGTTAAAAAAGGGTGAAAAAAAGAATTGCTAATAAGAACTAATTATTATTCTAAAAGAAACAAGGTTTTTTGTTAAAACAAGAGAATTACAGGTGAAAAATATTGAATTTTTGTCAATTAATTAAAAACCTTATAAAAAAGACCAAAAAGTGAAACACCGATTAATTTTTTTAATATCTTAATGATTTTTTTAATTATATTAGCTAAAAAAAAGAACTTCTTTTTTCATTAAAGAGAAGTATTTTCTATGGATTTCTGAAATTAAAGAGAAGTATTTTCTATGGATTTCTGAAAATAAAGGAAAATCATTTTTTTATAAGAAAAAAACAATTGAGCAATTGAACACTTAAATCAAAATTTAAACCAGTTTTTTTTTACATTTTGCTTAATTATCTACCTGATTGTATAATAAATATTTTAGATTAAACAATAGAAGTAGGATAGATAATTAAGCAATTCACTTGAAACTTAGGTTAAAAAAAAGAAGTGAAGCTTTTTGAAAGGAAAAAAAACATGAAGTTTCTCTTCATTTATTCAAATCTAACTATTTTTTAGCTTTTTTTAGCTTTTTTGTCTCTTGTGTTGAAACTTGTAATTTTGAAGTTGATGACGAATTTACAGCTTTGCTCTTAAGATTCTCCAGATTATTTAGCAACATTTTAAATGTTAATTTTTCTGGTAAATTTTGTGAAGCATGGTATAGTAAAAGATTTTGAGATAATGATGTTTCTCCTAAAAAATGAATGTAGGATGCATTCACATTTTGATAATGTGTTTTATTAATTGATGTTGCATTATTATTTAACCAATTTGTTGTACGAGAAAAAAAATTATTAAAAAGACTTTTTGATGTAATTAAAGCTTTAGATAAAAAAGTGTCATAATTTTCTTGAACTTTTTGCTTTTCTTCTATTAAAGACGTTATTCCTTCTTGTGATAATCCCAATTTCTTTCTACGTAAAGCTAAAATTCTACTAATTTTAGGTAAATAGAATTTTAAAATAATATAATAGAAACCCAGATAAAAAAAACATAACCAAAAAAATTGTGATAAAAAAGTGACTTTGTCTAATTGTGGCATATAAAAAATTATGAAAATAAAAAAATTTTTTGAAAGGTTTCGGTGTCTCACTTTTTTTTTTCTCAAAAAAAAAGTCGGTGTCAAAAAAAGAAAACTCTAGAGTTTTCTTTTTTTGGCATTAGAAAAATATTTATTTTTCTTTTTTTGCAACACAGGTAAGAGTAAATAGTAGATTAAAATCAGACATAATAAGTCATATTAATAAATTAAGAAACCTATTATAGGGTTTGGCTTTAAAGGTAATAAAAAAAGTTCTAATAAAAAAGAATCTTTTTATAAGAATAAGAAAATGGGCCAAAGCACAATAATTTAACCAAAACGGGTATTTGTTCTTGAAATTCTGAAAAAAAAGGAGAACCTTTGCCAAAAAAATAAAAATAAATATTTTTTTTGACACCTAGTATTTGAAAATTTTGAAAATGAAAACCAAACTTTCTGTAAAATTTAACATTTTAATTTTTATAAAAGGATAACCACTAAAAAAATTATTTTTTTAATGAATAAAATTTATAACTTAAGTAAGAATGACTTTCAAGCCCATTTTTTTTGCCTTTTTTAGAGAAATTCGGATAATCTTTTTTTTGATGTTTTTTTTATTTTAGTCTAAATATTCCAAATGTTCAATTCTATTATTTGGAACTAAAAAGGGCAAGCTCTTAATGCAAAAAAGTCAATTAATTTTTGGGAAAGGCAGGATTCGAACCTACGTAGAATCAATTCAACAGATTTACAGTCTGCCGCCATTAACCACTCAGCCACTTTCCCATAAATGACATAAAAATTACTTCATTAAAACACAATCTCTTTTTTTTTCATTTATTTATAGGCTTTTTAGTTAGGGCTCTAAAGAAAAAATAAATTTATCTAGAAAGTTGTTTCTTTATTTTTTTTAGATTTTAATTTCGGATGCCCTTCTATAAAAAAAAGAAAAAAGACTAAAAAGTAAGACCAATTCTAAATTAGCAAAAAACAAACTGAAAAGATATCTATTTAAAGACACAAACAACACGTTTCAATTTTTTTGTTTAGACACTAAATTATTGTTTGATCCCACTAAGTAAAGTGTCAAACCTAGAAAAAAAATATTTTTTTTCTAGGTTTGACACTTTATTTACGCCAGAAAGAAGAGATTTTTTGTGTTAATTAGTTAATAAAATAAAATTAAAGTAAAAAAAACTTTGGATTTCATACTCTCTATATAATGAACATTCAATATTTATAAAAAACCTTGTTTATTATATAGAGAATGTTTCCAAATTATGCTAATTAACATCAAATATCTCTTTTTTCATGAATTTTTTTTTTATTCATGAAAAAAGAGGGTAAGTAACTCAGCTGGTTAGAGTATACGCTTGATAAGCGTAAAGTCAGGGGTTCAAGTCCCTTCTTACCCACTCAATTACTTTCTCTTTATTCTTCGAAGAAAAAAGAATAAAGAGACAAGAAAAATAGATATTTTTTTTACACCTACTTTTTCTTCTTCAAAAAAATACCAGACCAAAAAGTAAGACACCGTAACATTCTGAAAATTTTTTAACAAAAAAGTCAGCTATTGACAAAAAAATGAATTTTTTTGTCATTTTTGCAATTTTATGTCATTTATGGTCACTTTCTTTCCATTTAGTTAATTTTTCTAAATAGGAAAAAATTTCTTTTTTATCGGTAGATCAGCTCTATTTCTTTTCACTTTTTTGACTTTTTTTGTGTTAAGTATTTAAAAATTGGAGTTAAAAAGAGACTTTTTTTCTCGATCGAATATTGAATTCTAAAAGAAATCATTTTTTAATTCTAGATGGATTGATAATTAACTAAAAATGTTTATCAAGTGAAAATTTTTCCCAAGAAAAATATTTATTTTTCTTTTTTGATACCGTTTGATGGTGTTTAATTGGAATCACAAATTTTTTTGCTGCTGTAAACATTTTTTTACCTTTATTGAAAAAAAAATACTTATGAATTTCTTTTTATCCCTGTTCATTTTATTACCTATATTTTCTTTAGCTGATGCTCCTGAAGCATGGCAAATAGGTTTTCAAGATCCTGCTACTCCAATTATGCAAGGGATCATTGATTTACATCACGATATAGTCTTCTTCATGATTTTAGTTTTAGTTTTTGTTCTATGGATGATTACAAGAACATTATATCATTTCCATTATAAAAAAAATCCTATCCCAGAAAAAATTATTCATGGCACAGCTATTGAAATTGCTTGGACAATTACTCCTAGTTTAATTTTAGTATTAATTGCTGTTCCTTCATTTGCTTTACTTTATAGTTTGGATGAAGTAGTTGATCCAGCTGTGACAATAAAAGCAATAGGGCATCAATGGTATTGGTCTTATGAATATTCAGATTATAGTCAGTCTGATGATCAAAGTATTGCTTTTGATAGCTATATGATTCCGGATGATGATCTAGAATTAGGTCAACTTCGTCTATTAGAAGTAGATAATCGTATGGTTGTTCCAGCAAATACACATCTACGATTAATTATTACAGCAGCTGATGTATTACACAGTTGGGCAGTGCCTTCATTAGGAGCGAAATGTGATGCAGTACCTGGTAGATTAAATCAAATCCCTCTTTTTATTAAAAGAGAAGGCGTTTTTTATGGTCAATGTAGTGAATTATGTGGAGCAAATCATGCATTTATGCCAATAGTAGTTGAAGCTGTTTCTTTAGAAGATTATATTTCTTGGGTTTCTACTAAATTAGAAGAAATTTAATTAATTTTAGTCCTGGTTCTTTTTTTTAAGGACTCACTCATTTTTTATACTTTACCAACTAGGCTTTTCGTCAATAAAAAACTTTGTTTCTTTGAAGAAAAACCTTTACATCAAAAAATAGTGTTTTTTGTATCTAATTCTAATTACGCTCTAAGACATTATCTATATATTTTTCCAGAATTGTCTTCTAATTAAACTCTATAATTGTGTGAAATGATATTCACTTATTTAGAGCATCTTCCAGTGCAAAAAAAGAAAAATTTTTCTTTTTTTGCACTGGAAGCAGTTTTGGAGAATTGTTAAAAAAATCTTTTTATGAAAAAACATCCATTTCATTTAGTAGATCCTAGCCCTTGGCCCATGTTTACAGGATTCTCAACTTTTGTATTAACTGTAGGTGCTGCAATGTATATGCACTGTTACCAAGGTGGTGGGATTGTCTTAACTTTAGGTTTATTAATGGTACTTTATTCTTTATTTGTGTGGTGGAGAGATGTTGTTCGTGAAGCAACTTTTGAAGGTCATCATACTACTCCTGTACAATTAGGTCTTCGTTACGGAATGATTTTATTTATACTAACAGAACTTTTATTATTTATGGCTTTTTTTTGGGCTTTTTTCCATTCTAGTTTAGCCCCTACAGTAGAAATAGGAGCTATTTGGCCACCTAAGGGAATTGAAGTATTAAATCCATGGGAAGTTCCTTTTTTAAATACAGTACTTTTATTATCATCTGGGGCATCCGTTACATGGGCTCACCATGCCATTTTAGCTGGAAATCGTCAACAAGCTATTAACGGTTTAGTGATCACAATAGTTTTAGCTGTGATTTTCACAGGATTTCAAGCCTATGAATATGTAGAAGCTCCTTTTACAATTTCTGATGGCATTTATGGGTCTACATTTTACATGGCAACAGGATTACATGGTTTTCATGTAATCATGGGAACAGTTTTTTTAACTATTTGTTTAGTTCGTTTAATTAATTTCCATTTTACAAAACAACATCATTTTGGTTTTGAAGCAGCTGCTTGGTACTGGCATATGGTCGATGTTGTTTGGCTTTTTCTTTTTGTATGTATTTATTACTGGGGAGGTGCTTAAAAAAAATCACATCAAATAAAATTTTAACCTAGAAAATTAAAATAGTTTTGATTTGCTTAATAAAATCTCCATTTTTTACATACATTGCAAAAAGTTTTTCCTTTTTTTTATAAAAAAGGACCACGATGATTAAAAAATAATTAATTTTTGAGATCTGTTGATCTCAAAAATTAATTATTTTTAGTTTTATTTCTTTTTTTATAAACAATCAAGAAAATAGAATTGCATCGTCTTTTTTTAACACAAAGTTATTGTAAAAAAATCTATTATGAGTTTTGACAAATTCTCATGCTTTCTCTTTTTTTTTTTCTTCGAAGAAAAAAAAAAAAGAGACAAAAGAAAAATATTTTTCTAATGCCAAAAAAAGAAAACCCTAGAGTTTTCTTTTTTTGGACATCGACTTTTTTTATTCTTTTTATTCTAAAAAAAGAGCAAAAAGACCAAAAAGTAAGACACCAAATTTGTCAGTTGATTAAAAAAAGCCTCTATGTCTATTGAAAAAGCATTAAGTCCTAAAAAAATAAAAAATTTTACAATAAATTTTGGTCCTCAACATCCAGCAGCTCATGGTGTTTTAAGACTGGTTCTTGAAATGAACGGAGAAGTTGTACAACGAGCAGATCCACATGTGGGTTTATTGCATCGAGGTACTGAAAAACTTATTGAATACAAAAATTATATCCAAGCATTACCTTATTTTGACCGATTAGATTATGTTTCTATGATGTGCCAAGAACACGCTTATTCTTTGGCAGTAGAAAAACTTTTGAATTCACAGGTTCCACTTCGAGCACAGTATATTAGAGTCTTGTTTTCAGAAATTACTCGTTTATTAAATCATTTATTAGCTTTAACATGTCACGCTATGGACGTTGGAGCTTTAACACCTTTTCTTTGGGGATTTGAAGAACGTGAAAAACTTATGGAATTTTATGAAAGAGTGTCTGGTGCACGTATGCATGCAGCATATATTCGTCCAGGTGGTGTTGCTCAAGATCTTCCATTGGGCATCAGTGAAGATATTTTTAAATTTGCACAACAATTTGCTTCACGTATAGACGAAATGGAAGAAATGCTTACAAATAACAGAATTTGGAAACAAAGACTAGTTGATATTGGTGTGGTTACTGCAGATCAAGCCTTGGATTGGGGCTTTTCTGGGGTTATGATGCGAGCATCAGGAATTAGTTGGGATTTAAGAAAAACACAACCCTATGATGTTTATGATCAAATGAACTTTGATGTTCCTGTAGGAACTCGTGGTGATTGTTATGACCGTTATTTAATTAGAATTGAAGAAATGCGTCAAAGTTTACGAATTATTATGCAGTGTTTAAATGATATGCCACAAGGAATAATTAAAGTAGATGATCGAAAAATCACTCCACCTTCTCGAAGTCAAATGAAACAGTCTATGGAATCTTTGATTCATCATTTTAAACTTTATACCGAAGGATTTGTTGTTCCTGCAGGAGAAACATATACTGCTGTAGAAGCGCCAAAAGGTGAATTTGGTGTTTATTTGGTGAGTAATGGAACAAATCGTCCATACCGTTGTAAAATAAGAGCTCCCGGGTTTGCTCATTTACAAGGTATTGACTTTATGTCTAGAAACCATATGCTTGCAGACGTTGTGACAATTATTGGTACACAAGATATAGTTTTTGGTGAAGTTGATAGATAAATTTTTTTTCGCTCAATTAACTTCTTTTTTTTTTGAGTAAAAAAAAGAAGTCACCGGAACACGGATAAAAACATCTACGTGTAGACAGTTTTTAAATATCTACACGTAGATGTTTTCTTTAATAAAAAAGAAAAACCAAAGACAAAAACAGGAGTTTTGTCTATGCTTATTATAAAAAAAAGGTTCAAAACAAAAAAATATGATTGATAAAAGAGTTTTTTTTTTATATATTTTATGTTTTAAAATAAAAAAAAGTGAAATTTTCGTCTAGAAGCTCTATTTTTAAGAATTTTAGATAAAGTAAAGAGAAAGTTTTCTTATTGAACAACGTTATTATTATCTTTTATAAAAAATATCTACAAATTAAGATTAAGGCTTTGGTTGAATAACAACAAATGTTTTTTTATATGTGAAGCCCCTATAATCATAAATGTTAATACATTAAAAATTTAATGATTGTTTTTTAAGAAAAACAATAATGCATTCGATCCTTTTTTTATTTTCTTTTAATAACGGTAATAAAATAAAGTTATAGGTAAGATTATTAGAATAATTTTTCAATAAAGTAATTTTACAATAGAATGAAAAGTAGACCCCCTTTAAATGTTTTTTTAAGTCATTCTTTAAATAATTAAATATAAAATAATCCAGCTGCAGGTTCCCCTACAGCTACCTTGTTACGACTTCACACCATTTACTAATCTTATATTCGGCTTTCTTTTTAGAAAAAAATCATACGTCTCTCATCAAGATTGAAAAAGATTAAAAAAAAAAAAGAGAAGACTTCCTACACTATCAATTCACAGTGTGTGACGGGCGGTGAGTACAAGGCTCAGGTACAAATTCACCGTAGCGTGCTGATCTACGATTACTAGTGATTCCGGCTTCATGTTCTCGAGTTGCAGAGAACAATCTGAACTAAGGTGAGTTTTTTGAGATTTGCTCCGACTCTCATCATTGCTTCTCTTTGTCCTCACCATTGTAACACGTGTGTAGCCCAGCCCATAAGGGTCATGAGGACTTGACGTGATCCCTCCCTTCCTCTAGTCTATCACCAGCTGTATTTCCATTTAAAAACTCAAAAAAATTGAATTTTTGAATGAAAAGAGGGGTTTCGTTCGTTAAGGAAATTAATCCAACATTTCACAACACGAACTGACGACAGCCATGCAACACCTGTAATCTTTACTCAAATAAATTTTTATTTGGTTATCTCAGGATAACCTGAGATTGTCAAAAGATTATGTCAAGGACTGGTAAGGTTTTGCGCGTTGTTTCGAATTAAACCACATGTTCCACCACTTGTGTGAGCCCCCGTCTATTCCTTTGAGTTTTAGTCTTGCGACCGTACTCCTCAGGCGGACCTTTTTACGCGTTAGCTAATACAAACGGTAAAACGATCCACGCAAATGAGTAATTTCTTACTCAAGCACTTCCCTTTTTTTATCTCTTTTTTTTTGCAAAAGAAAAGACCAAAAAGGACCAACCAGAGTTCTTTTACTTAGAGTAAAAGAAAATGGTGTCTTTTTTTGACAAAAAAGAATCGTGTTGCTTTGTGGAAAGTCTACTATTTATAGAAAGGTCATCGTTGACGGCGTGGACTACAGGGGTATCTAATCCCTTTTGATCCCCACGCTGTCGCACCTCAACGTCAGTGAAGCCCCAGAGAATTGCCTTCGCTTTTGGTGTTCCTCCTGATATCAACAAATTTTACCTCTACGCCAGGAATTCCATTCTCCTCTAGCTCACTCGAGTTTAGGAATCATTAAGATAAGTTTCAAAGTAAAGCTTTGAGTTTTTTATCCCTGATTTTCTAAACAGCCTACGTGCGCTTTACGCCCAATCATTCCGAATAACGCTCGCCCCTCTCGTATTACCGCGGCTGCTGGCACGAAATTGGCCGGGACTTTTTTCTTAAACTTTGTCATAATCTCTGTTTAAGTAAAGGGCTTTACAACCAAGACAGTCTTCATCACCCACGCGATCTAGCTGGATCAGGCTTTCGCCCATTGTCCAAGATTCCTCACTGCTGCCGCTCGGAAGCGTCTGGGCCGTGTCTCAGTCCCAGTGTGGCTGATCATCCTCTCAGACCAGCTAAGGATCTTCGGCTTGGTAAGCTTTTACCCTACCAACTACCTAATCCTACGCAAGCTCATCTCACAACGTCTTTTGACTTTATTTAACAGAGTTAAATTATCCAAGATTCAGATAAATCTTTGCTTGGTTTGTGAGGTAGATTCTTACGCGTTACTCACCCGTTCGCTACTCTAAGTACCCGACTTAGCGTTCAACTTGCATGTGTTAAGCTTATCGCTAGCGTTCATTCTGAGCCAGGATCAAACTCATACTAATTAGTCTTTAATTCTATAATAAATTTGTAATTGCTAGTTTTTTGTTTCTTTTTAAGAAAAAAAAAATAAAATAAATGCAGTTGTAAAAATACATCAAAGAATTTTTAGTTTATTGTTTTTTTTTTTGAAGAAAAAAAACCACATCCAAAAAGTGAAATTGGTCAAAAAATCGCTGAAAATGACCAGATTTTAAAAATAAATCTAGTTCGATACTTTTTGAATTTTTGATGTACAAAATACTTTTTTTAAAACAGTTCTATATAATGAACACAAAAAAAACCTTAAAATTAATAACAATTTTTTTGCCAACTTTTTTTACCTCTGGTTTAAATTACTAGATTTATTTTTTTTTCTCCTTAAAAAAAGAAAAAAAAGTATTCATTTAGGTAATTTTTCCTTTATTCTTTGAAGAAAGAAGACCTTAGTAAAAATTTCACTCATTACCGATGTCTTATTTTTTTTTTAGTTTAAGAAAAATATTTATTTTTCTTTTTTTTGCAAAGGACAAGAACATTGTTCTCTCAATCTGTTTAAATAAAGAGAAACTTTTTTGTTTAGTGCCCAAATCTCTTGTAAAATAGGAGTGATTAAGGCACTTAAAGAAAAAAAGGTTTTTATTAGGAGCACTCTATATAGTGTACAAAAGTAAATTGAAATAATTTTGAACTCATTTTGTTTGTTTTTCTTTCGATAGAAAAACAGCGAAAGTAATATGAATTTTTATATGTTATAATTTTTTATTTATTTTTTGATTGCTTTAAAAACTCTAAGATTTGAATAGAATTGGATTGAATCATAAATAAAGGATGCATCTTTAAATGATAATCTAATGTGTTAAACAAGTCAGTTTGTTTTTCTATTATTTGGGTAAAATTGGAATAAATAGAAAAATCAGTTTTTAATAAAATTTCGAGATCTAAATGAGTTAATAACTGGTCTTTATAAAAACAACTAATAAAAACTAATTTAGAATTTGAATTTAAAAAAGTAAAAATAGGTTTTAATTTATTATGATTTTTGCAACCAATCAAAAAGTTAGGGCCTTGACAAAGATTTTTAAATAGTTCTTTATCATGAAAAGTGAGTAAACTTTTTTTTAATAAACTATTTTTGATATTTAATATTTCAACAGAATTATCACTTATTTCTTGAATTTTTTTTCTAAAATCAGACCAATCTTTTACAGTGAAATTATTATGTTGTAATAAAAATTTTATAGAAAAGTCATCTAAAAAATTTTGTGTTTTTATTTTATTTATTTTTTTTTTATGATTTATCATTGTGTTCTTTTTTTAATTTAACAGAAGCCAAATCACAAGAAGTGAGGTTTACCCAAATCTTTAAATGAGGTATAAGATAAAAAATTGTTTAAGATCAGGAAAAATTGCATCCAATAATGAAAAACAAAAATCTTAAAAAAAATTGATTAACTTGGTATCAAAAAATTCTTTTTTTTTGAATACATCTGTTTTTTTTTACTCCAGACAGTTTTTTCGTAATCCTTTTTTTTCTTTAAAAAGAAAAAAAAGGATTTTTTTAGAATTACATTTAGTTATCAGTTTTTTTTTACCTAAAAAAACGAGAAAAATTGTGTTGAAAAAACTAAATAAAATTAAATAAAAAATTAAATAAAAAATTATTTAGTTGTTAACAAAAACGATGTGGTCTTTTTTTTTAAGGTAAAGACCAGTAACTAAAAAAAGAAAAATTTACTAGCAAATTCTATGAATTAACAAGCAATAGACTTAACTAAAAGTAAAAGGTTAGTTTTTATTATTTATCAAAATTGAATTTTTTTAAATGACTAGAGTTTTTTATTTTTTTACTTTTTTTTTGTGAAAAGCTTTTTTTCTTGTACTAGCAAATTCACCTAATTTATGGCCTAACATTTCATCAGTAACTTTAAGGCTTATAAAGCTTTTTCCATTGTGTATCAAAATTTGTTTTCCTATAAGATAAGGTAAAATGACAGAACGTCTAGACCAAATTTTTTGATTTTTTGTAATAATTTCAGAGAAAGGACCTTTCCATAAAGATCTTGTCATAAAATTTCAAAGAGTAAAATGAGTCTACTGTTGAAAGTTGTAATGTTTTTCTTGTAAAAAAAGCTATTTAAAGGTCTCCTTTCTTTAAAGAAGAAAGGGTACAAGATAAAACATTATATTTTTTGCAAAGAATCAATAAAAATTTTCTAAATAAGTGATGTGAAACAGTCTTGATTTAATAAACGTATTATGTTTTAATGAATCAAGAATTTGACACAATATTTATGTTTTTTCTAAAAAAAAAAATCATCTTTACTTATAAAACAACAGTAGAATTTTCGTTTTTTATTATTACTTGTAGATAAGTTCCCAAATTTCTGTTTAAAATTGAGATGGAAAATAAAAAGAATCATAAATACAATTTATTTCAATTGTATTTATGATTCTTTGAAGACAAATATAATTAATTTCAACTTGATTTATTGATTTTATCGAAATTAAAGAAAAATTGACAGAATTAGACTTTTCTTTAGTTTTTAAATTTCCAACTGTTTCAAATTTTTTAAACCTTTTTTAGTCAACTTATCATTTAATCACGAGTTACAAATTTTGTTTTTATAGGTAATTTATAATAAGCTAAAAAAGCTGCTTGTTTTGCTAATTGAGTAGAGATTCCATCCATTTCAAATAAAATTTGTCCTTTTTTTACTCGACAAATCCAAAAACTAGGAGAGCCTTTCCCTTTACCCATTCGAACTTCCGCGGGTTTAGAGGAAACAGAAATATCTGGAAATATACGTATCCATATTTGACCCATTCTTTTAAATTTTCTAGTAATTATTCGTCGAACAGCTTCTAAAGTTCTTGCAGGAATTCTGCCAGGTTCAAGAGCTTTTAATCCAAATTGACCAAATTCTAAATGAGTCGTATTGGACAATATACCATTTACTCGTCCTTTTTGAAATTTTCTAAATTTTGTGCGTTTAGGTTGTAGCATAGGTGAAATTTATTAATTAACTAGAGTCCTTTTTTATAAAAAAAAAGGAAGTCAATATTTGACATTTTAAGAGATGTGTTACATTATTAACAAAAATTGAAATAAATTTGATATTAAAATTAAACAAAAACTAATAAAATCATAAATGATGTTTTTGTGTCGTAAAATAAAAATTAAATTATTTTTTTGCAATTCTATTAGGAAAAACATACAATAAGAGACAGAAACATTAAAAAATAAGTTACATTAACTTCAAAAAACCCAGTTTTTGGGCTAGTTACGTGGTGAAAAAATAGAAATTTTTTCACCATGTAATTCTATTAGATTGAAGCAAAGTATTCATTTAGTGTTATATTTTTATTTGCTAATTTTAGTTTTTAATTATAACAAATCCATACTTTTACACCGACAGATCCAAAACTAGTAAAAGCTGTCTTATTTGAAAAATCTATTTTAGAAGAAAACACGTGTAAAGATGTTTGACCGTATTTGAAACATTCGGTTTTAGCACGTTGAGCTTTTTTTGATTTTCCACCTACTCGACCAGAACATGTAACACGAACACCACGAATTGATGAAATTTTGGCCAACTGTTTTAAAATTTTATTTTTTAATCGACGAAATGGTATACGTTTTTCTAAAAAATAAACAATTTCATCTGCTAAATAATTTGCATGTTGCCAATCATTTTTTACTTTAAAAGGAATCAAATTTAATTCAAGATTATAAAGAGAAGATAAAGAGGATTCCAAATAATTCTTATATTTAAAATCTAAGGCATTAAAAATAACTTTTTTATTTTCTGAACGTCCCGTTCTATCCAAATCAAAAAAAAATTTGGAAGAAACAGTAATTTTTTTTTTTTTGTTTAAATAAGATTTTAATTTTTTATAAACAAATAAATTCTGTAAAAAAAGTAAACTTGAATTATCTTTAATTTCCATAAAAGAATGTTGTTCTTCTTTTTTTTCAAAAGAGAATACCTTAATATTTGATAAAGAACGTGGCTCCTTTTTTTCCAAAAAAGAACGATATTGTTTTTGTTTATTTAAAATCAAAAGTTTTGACAAATCGGGCGCCAATTCATTCTGATTGGTTAATTGAGCAAAAGATGTCTTAAATGATCTATTAAAGAGGCTGAGTTCTGAGGAAGAATTTGATCTCTTTATCGTTTTTTGCTTAGAAATTGATTGATTCTGTTTTTGTATTGAAAATGATTGTTGACAAAAATTTGTTTGATTTATTAAATTATTTAATGGTGTATCAAAGAAACTTTTTGATGCTAGATATGCGGACAAATTAAAAAAATTTTGAGTTGATAGATTATTTGGCAACAAAAATGATTTTTTATGATAGAGATTTCTTTGCAATCTAGACCATAATTGAAAGTTTTGGAAACTTGTAATCTTTTTTTGAATTTTGTGTACTGCAAGTTGATTTAAAGTTTTATAAAAATAATAAAATTTTGTCTGTTTTTTTCTTTTTTTTTTTAATTCTATTTTATTTTTAAAAAAGTATCGAGTTTTTTTCAAAAAATTTTTTTTTTGAGCTAATCCAAACAATTTTGATCTCCATTTTCTAGTGGATTTCGAATAACAGATAAAATTGTAAACTTGTGTTTTTTTTTGTAAATGTTGAATAGAATATCGACCTGTTGGAAGTTTAAGTAATTTAAGAAAATTATTTAAATACTGTTGTAAATAAATATCTTTATTAATTAAATTTTTATAAAAAGAATTACTATACCAACAATTATCAAAATTTCTATTTGTATAATGTAATCGTAAAGAAACTGGATTTATTTTTTGACCCATTTTTTTTTATTTTATGATTTTTTTCTTCCTTTTTTTCTTTTTTAGAAGAAAAAAGGAAGAAAAAAGGACAATTTGCAAAAACTATCTTTTTGTCGTCATGTATATTACTTTCTATTTTCTATTAAAATCAAAAATTTATGTTTTTCTTTTTATGCTTTCTAATTCTTCTTTTTTTAAATACTACAAAAATTGAAAAAAGAAGAACTTTTCTTTTTTTATATTAAAAAAAAGCAAAAACATCAATATAATTTTGCTTTTTTTTTACTAGTTTTTGCTCCTTTTTTTTAATAAAATTGCTTATGAGCTGAATGAATTCTATTTAGTTTTTATAAAAAACGGAATCGTCTTTCTACTTTTTGAGGCATACACCCTTTATCAAAAACCGTGTTTTTGTTACCGATACTTGTCTTCTTGAAAGAAGAACCTTAGAAAAAAAGTAGGTTGTTTTTTTTTTTGTAAACTACAAAAAAAAGAAAATACAGTTATTAAGAGGAGCTATAACAGAGATGAATTGCTCTATATAATAAACATTTAAACTCTTAAATTTTTTTTTTAATAGAAAAAAAAAAAAAACGATCTTTGGCCCATTTAGCCTTTTTATAACTCTCACAAAAACAAAAATTAAAGGGTTTCTTTCTAGTTTATTTCATCTTTGATTCTCTCAGGATACCCTAAAAAATTGAGAAATTTCAAAAAAAGTGAGTTTTTTAAATGTTAAATTTCATTTAAAAGAGAGAATCCCGTCTGGAAAAAGAACCAAACAAGGTGGGCAAAATAATACAATTTATTGAAAGACAAAAAATAAAAGATGAGAGGTTTTCGGTGTTAAAAAAAATGATGATTTCGAAGGGGGCATAAGAAACGTTTTAAAATTAAATATAAAACAAAGTCTCTAGAGATTTTCTAGAGACTTTATATGAGTTAGTACGAGTTAGCTTTCATATCACTATGAGTACACATCTCGCCTATTACGTAGTAGTCTTCTACGACTCAAAAACTTGTTTTGAGAAACGAATTCCTGCTTGAGATGCTTTCAGCAGTTCTACGTTCCGAACGTAGCTACTCAGCGATGCTGCTGGCGCAACAACTGATACACTAGAGGTTCGTCATTCCCGGTCCTCTCGTACAAGGGAATGGTTCTCTCAATTTTTAACACCCGAAAAAGATAGGATCCGTACTGTCTCACGACGTACTAAACCCAACTCACGTACCGCTTTCATCGGCGAACAGCCGAACCCTTCGAACCTTCTTCAGCTCGAGGATGCGATGAGTCGACATCGAGGTGCCAAACGACTCCGTCGATAAGAGCTCTTGGGAGTCATCAGCCTGTTATCCCTAGCGTACCTTTGATCCGTTGATCGAGAGCCTTTCCACCAAGAACTCCCGGGTCACTATGGCCGACTTTCGTCTCTGCTTGACTTGTAAGTCTTACAGTCAGGCAAGCTTATACCATTACGCTCTACAGCTGATTTCCGTCCAGCTTGAGCTTACCTTCGCACACTTCCGTTACTCTTTAGGAAGCGACCGCCCCAGTCAAACTACCCATTTAACAGTGTCCTTTCCCAGAAAAGGTATAAAGCGTTTTTATTTTTTTCTGTTTTTCATTTTGGAAGGTTAGAAAAATGAGAAAGAAAGGGTGGTATTTCATTGACCAAGACTTAGCTAGGCTAAGCCTTGTCCCACCTATTCTACACATTCAGACTCTTTTTTCAATGTTAAATTATAGTAAAGGTGCATAGGGTCTTACCGTCTACTTTCGGGAACTCCGCATCTTCACGGAGAATTCAATTTCACTGAGATCATGTTGGAGACAGCGGGGAAGTCGTGACACCATTCATGCAGGTCGGAACTTACCCGACAAGGAATTTCGCTACCTTAGGACCGTCAGAGTTACGGCCGCCGTTTACTGGGCCTTGCATTTAGAGCTTGCACACTTTTTACCTTATTTCTTACAAAAAACAGAGTTTTTTGTAAGAAATAAGGCACCATGTGCGCACCCCTCCTGTTAAGTTTCCAGCACCGGGCAGGTGTCAGACCCTATACATCGTGTTACCACTTAGCAGAGTCCTGTGTTTTTAGTAAACAGTCGCCACCCCCTCTTTTGTGACACACGGGCAATTTTCTAAAATTAGAAAATTGCTCCATGTCCTCCTTTTTCCGAAGTTACGGAGGTAATTTGCCGAGTTCCTTCAACATGATTCTCTCTTAGCCTTAGTTTTTACAACAAGTCCACCAGTGTCGGTTTAAGTACGGTGTTTTTTTCTAAATTAAAAAAATTTAGAATAAAATCTAGTTATTTCCTGGACCAATCTCTCCTTTTTTTCTCTAAAGAGAACGCCAAGATATCCATTAACTTGGTAAGGAGATGAATGGCCGTCACTAAATTTTACATCAATGAATTTTTTTACATTGTACCCATCAAGACCAAGCTGTCGCTCTTCTTTTAGGGGCCGATTCACTCTACACCGAGATACGGTCTGTAGAAAACCTAGGACTTTCGGCTATCATGATTTTCACATGATTTGTCGTTACTCATGTCAGCATTCTCACTTCTGATATCTCTACTTCATTTTACAATGAAGCGTCGTTGACTTACAGAACGTTCTGCTACCTTTTCAATCGACACACTTTCAATTCGCGACAAAAACAATGTTTTTGTCAATGAATGAGTTGACTCTGATTGAAAATCGCCGCTTCGGTGAAATTCTTGAGCTCCGATACATTTTAGGTGCTACTAGACATAGACCAGTGAGCTATTACGCTTTCTTAAAAGGATGGCTGCTTCCAAGCCTACCTCCTGGTTGTCTTCGCCTAGTAACTTCCTTTACCACTCAGAATTTGCTTTGGAACCTTAGCGTTCGATCTGGGTTGTTTCCCTTTCGACTTGAGACCTTAGCGCCTCAAGTCTGTCTGTATCGCGAATAAAAAGGTATTCGGAGTTTCCCTGGGATCAGTAAGGCTTTGGGCCACCATCACCCAATGAGTGCTCTACCTCCTTTTTACCTTGCTAACCAAATAATTTTATTTGGCTCCGATACGCTCTACCTCAATAGATTTCGCAGAAAACCAGCTATTTCCAAGCTCGATTGGCTTTTCACCCCATAATCACAAGTCATCCCCATCTATTGCCACAGATGTGGGTTCGGTCCTCCAAAACGTATTATCATTTTTTCAACCTGCTCATGATTAGATCGCTTGGTTTCGGGTCAAATTTATGGAACTTCGCAGGTTTTTTTTTCTCCAAAGAAGAAAAAGTTTACCTTATTTGCTCTTTTCAAGCTTGCTTTCACTCCGCCTCCACTTATGAGCTTAGGCTTGCTCCATAAATTTACTCGCTGACCCATTATGCAAAAGGTACGCCGTTACTCTTAAAAAAAGCTTCGACTGCTTGTAAGCATTCAGTTTCAGGATCTTTTTCACTGCTTTGTTTAACGCTCTGTTTCACCTTTCCCTCACGGTACTAGTTCACTATCGATCAGAAGAATATATTTAGGCTTAGAGGGTGGTCCCCCTTGAGAAGATTTAAAAAAAATAAATCTTCAATTCAAACAAAGGTGATCTTCGTTTTACTCATTTTTTTTCATTTTTTTTGTTTTTTTTTGGGTGTCTACAGGGCTATCACCTTCTTTGGCTTGTTGTTCCAAACAAATTTAACCCCAAAAAAAAGAAAGAAATGAAGGCCTACTCCGCATTCGCTCACCACTACTAACGGAATCTCGGTTGATTTTTTTTCCTCTAGTTACTTAGATGTTTCAGTTCACTAGGTAATTGATAATCATAGAGTTTTCTTAAGGAAATCCAGAGATTTATGGATTGACGCACCTATCTCTGGCGTTTCGTTGCGTTTAACGTCCCTTCTCTTCTTCTGTCTAGGCATCCACTAAATGCTTTAAATAGATTAAATATCTTTTTTTACCTTTATTTAGTGCTTTGAGTTTGAGTCTTTTTATGTTATGATTTTAAAAAACTCAGTAATTCTTATGAAAAAAAGAAAAATATTTATTTTTCTTTTTTTTACCGTGTTTTTTCTTTTTTTTGAGTAAAAAACCTTGTATTTTTTAAATAAATTAGAAAGGCAAAAAAATCGAATTTTTTGTATTGATTTACTTAAAAAAAGGACGAGTAAAACATTATTTTTTTTATTAAAAAAAAAATTTTTTGATTATTGTCTATATACTCGACACTCATTCTAAAGAAAAAAAATGATTTTTTTGTTAGCAATAATTTAAAAATTGTTTCTTTTTTTTCAAAAAAAAGAAGTATGGGTGACGGAAGATGGACTCGAACCAACGACCTATGGATTATGATTCCACTGTTCTACCAGCTGAACTATTCCGTCAACATCTTGACTTTGACCACGTCTCCCAGAATTTCTAGTACATATGGTAATAAAAGGGGTCACTGTTCGAAGTTTGAAAGGTTCGGGTGTTTCACTTTTTTTTCAAAATCAAGATAGATTCTTTAATTATAAATTAGAGTAAATAATTGACTACAAAATTGAAAGAAAGAGAAAATCACGTCTTACTTATAAAATAAGTAAGACGTGATTTTCTTTTTTAGATTTTTCTAAATTCTAAAGTATCTTAAAATACGAAAAGAATTAAGAATGCCATCATTAATGCAAATAATGCAATAGCTTCTGTAAGTGCGAATCCTAAAATTGCATAACCAAATAATTGTTTAGTTAATGAAGGATTTCGTGCAACAGAATTAATTAATGAACCAAAAACGATTCCAATACCAGCACCTGCGCCAGCTAAAGCGATTGTAGCACAACCAGCTCCTATTAATTTTGCTCCGTCTAACATAAAAAAAATTTTTAAAGTTGATTCTTTATCAATAGGCTAAGATTACTCTGGTTATCCCTTACGGGGTTTGAACCCGTGTTTTTGCCTTGAAAAAGCAATGTCCTCGACCACTAGACGAAAGGGACGTTGTAACTGTTAAATACTTTTACAAATAAAAACATCTTAGAATTACTTAAATTTGGTCACTTGCTTTCTTTTTTTTTAGACCAAAAAGACCCAGTAGGTTTCTTGTTTTTCAATAAATGGTATTGGCTGAAAAAACTTAATTTTTAATCACGATTTTACTTTATTATTTAAAAAATTAATAAAAAGGATATTTTTTTTTTTTTGCATATCATATAGAGAGACAAAAGAAATTTACTAAAAAAAAAGTATTTTTTATAACTTTTTTGTGAATAAAAAATAGAAATCAAAATATTTTTTTATACAAATTCTATACAATTGTTCTTGTTTGTCAACTAATTTAGTAATTCCAAAAAAATTAAGGATCAAAACACCAAATTAGACCTTTCAAATCAAAATAAATATTTTTCTTGTCTCTTTATTCTTTTTTCTTTAAAGAAAAAAGAATAAAAAGAAAGCATAAGAAAACTTTAATTTTTTTCTAGTTGTTTTTTTCAGAATAGGCCCATTTCTTCCTTTTTTTGAGGACCCTTTGACTTCTTTTTTTTAGTAAAAAAAGACTACATAGGTTAAGTCACCGGGACCTAAATTTAAGTTTCTTTGAACAACAAAAGGCTAAAACAAGGTTTTTGTCAATAAATTTCTGTTTTTTTTTTTAGAAAAACGCTAAATAACGCAAAAATTTGTTAAAGAAATGGAAAAATAAAAAAATAAATTTACTAGTGCCAAAAAAGCCTGATTTGGTTCTCTAGTAAAAAAAAGAAAAATAAATATTTTTCTTTTTTTTACACTGAATTTATTTTTACAAACGTTTTTTTATTTCTTTATTGAAAATACATATATAATGAAGAAATAAAAAACTTTTCTCGATTAAAAATGAAATTTTATGACAACAAAAAAAATAAAACATCTACCAATATTAAAAAATAATTTAATTACTAATTTGAGCAAAAATTATTATGAAAAAGTTTTAACATATGATTTAATTTTAAAACAAAATTATACAAATATTATGCAACTTCCTCGGATTGAAAAAATTGTATTAAATACTACATCAAAAAATTATGTTAATGATAAAAAATATATTCTTTTTACTTTAGCAGCATTAGAATTACTTTCTGGCCAGAAACCTCAATTAACATATGCTAAAAAATCGGTAGCAAATTTTAAAATTCGCCAACACCAAATTCTAGGGTGTAAAGTTGTTTTACGAAAAAACCTTATGTATATCTTTTTAGAAAAACTTTCTAGAATAATTTTACCTCGCATTCGTGATTCTGCAAAAAAAAATCACATGACACAGATAAATCAAAACCTAGAATTTAGTCATTCACTAAAAAAAAATTTTTTTGGGCCTTATTCAACTAAATCCAAAAAATTCATCGCATACACTTTTGGATTAAAAAATTTAATGATGTTTCCAGAATTAGAAAATCATTTTGAACTCGTTGAAAATTTTCGAGGTATGAATTTAACTTTTGTTTTATCTGCTTGCCCTAACGAGACTTTTAAAAAACAGACTGACAATTCAATCGAATTGTTATTAATCTTAAGTGGGCTTCAGATACCTCTTTATTAACTGTTTTTTTTTTAATTACGGATAATTGGGTTATGATAAAAAATTAAGATACAATTTTTTAAGTAATATCTTTATTATTGCCTTTCTAATTAAAAAAAAAGGTTCTTTTTTGTTTCTTTTTCCTATAAAAAAAGAAACAAAAAAGAGTAAGACACCAATTCTAACCAAATTGTTCTATTTTTTGTCCTTTTTTATCTTTTTTTTAGAATATAAGGTTTTCTTCGAAATCATCATTTCGAAGGAGTTAAGAGATTCTTATAATAAAATATCTCTTTTTTGTAATTGTTAAAATTTTTCCCAATTTTCTATTTTATGAAACATCCATTTTATCATCATTCATTTCAAATACCTGAAAAAGTTACTATTGAAAAAAAAAATAATTTATTAAAATTTTCTGGTCCATTGGGGTCTACTTATTTAAATTTAAACAAAATTGATCCTAATGGTTTAGGAGGCATTTCTTTAAATCTTGAAAAAAAACAATTAGAACTTTTAAGTCCATCAAAATCTTTTTTTGGTTTGTTTAAAAAACTGGTTGAGAATAAAATTAGAGGGGTCACTCGTGGATTCCTCGTTTATCTCAGAATTATAGGAATCGGATATCGTGCCAGTCTACAAAATGACAATTTGATTCTTAAATTAGGTTACAGTCATGATGTTCTCTATAAAATTCCATCATCAATAAAACTTTTTTTAATCGAGCCAACGGTGATTTGTCTTTTTGGTATAGATAAAAATCAAGTGACTCAAATTGCAACGAAAATACGCAATTTACGTCAGCCATCAGCTTATAAAGGAAAAGGAATTCGACTAATAAATGAAAAAATTTTCTTAAAACAAGGTAAAAAAAAGTAAAATAATTATGGCCCTTCGAAATCATAATTTCTTTTTTTTACACCGAAAACCTTCTTTTTTTAGAGTAAAAACGTACTGCTCATTAGAATAAAATTGGTCTTTTATTTTTTTTAAACTTTTTTTTCTTTTTGTTTATAATAAAGTAAGTAAAGTAGTGCCCTCAATAGAATCTAAGCTATTGTTCTCTTGAGAAAAAAATTCACTGTTCGCAAAAAAAACAACTCTTGTTTATAAAAAAAAATAAAGTTGGTATCCTTTATTTTTTTTTATAAACAAGAAAATAAAATTGTAATTATTTATTAAAAAAAACTTAATTATTATGTTATATATTTTAAACACTAATTTAAACAGTAAGAAAAAATTATTCATAGCTTTAACAGAAATTTATGGTTTAGGGAGACATAATTCATATCAAATATGTGATTTATTAGGTGTAAGTGTAGATCGACGCTTAAAACAATTATCTTCATTACAATTAGAACAGTTAACACAATTAGTAAATCAAAATTATAATACAGGTTCTGAAATCAAACGCTCCACAATTAAAAATATAAAAAGGTTAATTAAAATTGCGAGTTATAGAGGTTTTAGACATACTGAAGGATTACCAGTTCGTGGACAACGTACACACGGAAACAGTCGTACTAGACGAAAATTAAAAAGTTCAAATAGTTTGAATAAATAAAACTATTTGAACTTTTTAAACAAAATTTATTCTTTTTAGAATAAAAAGAATAAATTTTGTTTAAAATTCACTAATAAAAGATAATTTGTGGAATTTCATGTAATTTATTTATCTTTTTTTTTTAGTGTAAAAAAAGGACAACAAAAAGTAATATAAATTATTTATTTATTTATAAAATTATGTCAAAATTTTTAAAAAAAACAAATGAAAAAGGTATTATTCATATTCAAAGTACAAGAAATAATACTATTATTACATTAACTGATTTACAAGGTAACTGTAAATTTTGGTCATCAGCAGGAAATATAGGCTTCAAAAATTCTAGAAAATCTACAAGTTATGCTGCTCAAGCAGTTGCTGAAATGGTTGCAACTAAAGCCTTAAATCTAGGATTTGATTCAGTCATGATTAAAATTAAAGGCCTAGGCTATGGGAAATTTTCAGCAATAAGAGCTCTTTCTAAATCAAAACTAAGTGTCACGAAAATTATAGAGCTAACGCCTATTGCTCATAACGGGTGTAGACCTCCAAAAAAACGACGCGTTTAATGCCTTCCTATGACATAGTTTTTAAACACGTGACATAATTTTTAAACACATTTAATAGATAATAAAAATAAGTATTTTTAAAAAACAAAAAAATAATATCTTCATTTCGTGCCAAAAACAGTGTTTAGTGTCAAAAAAAGAAAAATAAGTATTTTTCTTTTTTTGACATCAGCACCGTAATGATTATTTTGTTCAAAAACATCACTAGTATCCAAAACAGTGGTTTTTTTTCTAACGTACTAATAAAAAAAAGAGGCTTTATCAATGCTCTAGCAAAAAAAAATATTTTTTTTGCATTGGATTTTTTTAAGTGAGACAAAAAAAATGTTATTTTTTTAATCGAGAGTCAATATTTTATTTATATTTAATTAATTTTTCAGTCCGTTTTTTTATTTTAGAATAAAAAAACGGACTTTTTAGGCCAATAAGGCCTATCGTTCAGGGTAGCAGGATTTGAACCTGCGACCTCCTGTTCCCAAAACAGGCGCGCTACCAAGCTGCGCTATACCCTGTGATCTTTTCCCTTTTTTGTTTTCTTTTTTGGTCTTTTTATTCTAAAAAAGAATAAAAAGAATGAAAAAAAAAAAGGACCAAAAGGACCAAAAAGAAAAACATGTAACAAAGTTTTGGTGTCTTACTAAAAAAATAATCGGTGTCTCACTTTTTTTTAAGTACAACTCTAGAGTTTTTTTTTGCTAGAGCGGATAGTGAGACTCGAACTCACGTCGTTCGCTTGGAAGGCGAAAAATTTACCACTAATCTATATCCGCAGTTTTTTCTTAAAGATTTCAAGAAAAGTTATTTTCTCTTTTTAATAGTTTTTCTTAAAAATATAGTGTCTCACTTTTTTTCTCGAAAAAAAAAGTCCAAGAATAAAAAGAATGAAAAAAACCAAAAGGACCGAAAAGATAAAATAATTCATTAGTTAAAAACCCTTTTACCGTGTTTGACTTTTTTCTTTAGTTTAAGAAAAAGAATTCTTTTTCTTGTCTCTCTTTTTGTTTCTTTTTTAAGAGAAAGGCAATGGTTACAAAAACATCGTTTTTGTCCTTAATTTTGTCTAGATTACAAATTGTTTGTCACATTCAAATAAAATTTTTATTGTAAAACTAATTCTAGCCATTTAACGTTATTTAATAAAAAAATGCGCTGCTTTCTTTTTTTTTCATGTGACAAAAACATCGTTTTGTCAATCATTCTGCTTTCATTTGTAACCATAACTACTAAGCAGAGCACTCCAGTTAAGGCATGGGGGAATAGATAATTATTTCATATTGACTTTGTTCTAATTTTTGACTTCTTTTTTTATTTGGGGTGAATAACGGGATTTGAACCCGTGCATTTAGATTCACAGTCCAACGCTCTAACCGACTGAGCTATATCCACCATAGGTCTTTTTAATCTGTGACAAAAATTTAGTTTTTGTTTCTCTTTAGAATGATTTTGTGTAAGTTGTTGTTTAGGTGCTGTACCTGTAAAAGAAGTAAAGGAACAAAAAAAGGATAACCGATTAACGGATGAAATTTTGATTTTGTTAAGTTTTTGTTTTTTAGGGCCATAAAGAAGTAACATATTCCTCTTAGATTTTTTATAAATTAGATCTCTTTCTTTTTTAGTAAGACCAATATTTTTTATTATTTCGAATTCTTTCTTATGTATTTTGATAATTTAAGAAAGAATTCGAAATAATAAAAAATATAAAGACGTATTTTAAACGCAAGCAAGTCTTTTCTGTTTCTTCCTTAAGAAAAAAAAAGGAAGTCAATAAATTAGTGCAGATTTATTGCATCATTTAAATAAATACAAGTTAAAATTGTAAATACATAAGCTTGAAGACAAGCTACTCCAATTTCCAATCCTGTTAAAGCAAAAACTATTGCGAAAGGTATCACAGAAGCAGCAGCTAAAACGCCACCAACTGAAAGCATAGTCCAAGCAAAACCACTTAAGATTTTCACTAAAGTATGGCCTGCCATCATATTGGCGAAAAGTCGAACACCCAAACTTACCGCACGAAAGCAATAAGAAACTAATTCTAAAACTACTAATAAAGGAGCTAACACTAAAGGAGCTCCTTTTGGCAATAGGAAACTAAAAAAATGTAATCCATGAACTTGAAAACCTACAACAGTAATCCCAATAAAAAGAGACAGAGAAAGTCCAAAAGTAACAACAAGGTGAGATGTTGCTGTAAAACTGTACGGAATCATACCAATAAGGTTTGTAAATAATAAAAATGTGAAAGTAGTGAAAATTAAAGGAAATGCGAAGCGTCCTTTTTTTCCAATTTGTTCATCAATTAAACTTACGACAAATTCATAAATCATTTCAACTAACGATTGCCAACGTGAAGGTACTAAAAACCCTCCATTTTGTGTTACTAAATGAAATAAAAGTAAAACTAATCCTGTAGATAAAAGTAAATACAGTGATGAATTTGTAAAAGATAAATAAAAGTTTCCTAAACGAATAGGAATTAAACTAACTATTGCAAATTGTTCTAAAGGTGTGAAAATCATAAATTACCAATTTCAAAATCTTTTTAATGATTACGTGGCCCAAAAAAGAATGAAATACTTTCTTCAAAGAAGAAAGGAATTTTTTGGAATAATTAGAAACCTTTCTTCAAAAAAGAAAGTATTTCATTCCTTTTTAAATTTTTTTTATAAAAAAGGTTTCTAAAAATATTTTTTTGTCCGCTCTAAAAAAAACAACTTTTTAATACTACACAAAAAAATGTATTTTGTTTGGAGAACAAAAATTTATTTAACACAAAATTAAAAAAAATTGTTTTTTTTATTACGAACTTTTTTTTTAATTACCTAATTCAAATGAGAAATCTAGGCACTAATCATTATCGAAAAAAATCTAGATTAAAAAATTTTCTAGAAATTATCAAGACTATTTTTGTATTTTTTATTTTTTTAATGTACATCATATAGAGAAACAAAAAAACTTTTTAGAAAAGTCAAAACTATTTTAAATAGTACTTTAATTTTTGATTCTTTCTTTAATCTAAAGAAAGAATCAAAAATTGTCAAATAAATTTAAAGCCTTTTAATTCTATTGTTAATTGTCATTTTAGAATCATCCCATACTGGAGTAAGAAAAACTGAATAATTATTTTAATGAAATTGTCACTTTTTTTTCAAATAAAGAGGTATTGCAGTTTATTCTAACCGAAAAGCGAAATTTTATTGCATTTAATTGGCCTTTGATTATTTGTCTATTTAAATTTAGTTGACTTAAATTCAGATCTCCAATAGCTCAGAGGTAGAGCAGATGGCTGTTAACCATCTTGTCGTTGGTTCGATTCCAACTTGGGGAGTTCATTTGAGATTAAATTCTTTTTTTTAGAGAAAAAGTTTTTCTTAACCTAAAAGACAATCATTCTTGGGATGTCGCCAAGTGGTAAGGCATCGGAATTTGGATCCGACATTCAAAGGTTCGAATCCTTTCATCCCAGAAAAAAAAAATAATTTTTTTTTAATGTTATCACAAGTCTTTTTTTTTATTGTCTAGATAGCTCAGTTGGTAGAGCAAAGGACTGAAAATCCTTGTGTCGGCAGTTCAAATCTGCCTCTAGACATTCTCTTTTTAAACTTAGAAGGATCTTATTCTACATTTTGCATTTTTAAGTTTATCTGTTTTCTTTAAATAAAAAGACTACTTGCTTTTTTTGAACAGCATTGTTCCCTATAAAAATACTTTTAATCTGGTGTTAATTAGAAATATGGATGAGTGTCTGAGTGGTTTAAGGTACCGGTCTTGAAAACCGGCATACTGAATAAGTATCGGGGGTTCGAATCCTCCCTCATCCGTAATTTTTTTAGAATAAACAAATCAAATAGTTGCGTAATTTCAAAAACTTGCACTCAATTCTTTTAGTAAAGGGTATTTAGCTCAGTTGGTAGAGCAATTCGCTTACAACGAAAAGGTCAATGGTTCGAGTCCATTATTACCCATTTTAGTCTTGTCATAAAAAAATTCTATTTTTTATGAAACAGATTACAAAGATTTTTTTTCTTGTCGTGCGGGTGTGGTGAAATTGGTAGACACACCAGGTTTAGGCCCTGGGGCTTTTTAGTCATACAGGTTCGAGTCCTGTCACCCGTATATTTTTTTTATTAAAGAAAACCTTGAAAAGTACTCTTTCTTCAAAGAAGAAAGGGGACGTAGTTCAGTTGGTAGAACGTATGCTTTGCAAGCATAAAGTCATCGGTTCGAGTCCGATCGTTTCCAAAAGGTGTAAAAATAAGGTTACTAGAACAAGTGCTAAATTATTTAACACATATTTAGATAATTTTTTACAAAATATTTTATGAAATCAGAGCTGGTCCTTTTTTTTGAAAAAAAATTATTAGACCTTGTGATTAAATCTCATAAAAAAATGAACAAACGCAGAAATCCTTTTTTTTCAAGAAACAGATTAAAACATTTTCTATTTAAACTAGAAAAATAAATGTAATCATAAAAAATGAAAACAATTAAATTCTAATTAAATTAGATACAAGTGACCTACAAATTCTTGAGGTTATTATTCTGGTGTCGCATTTAAAAAGTTTTAGCAAAATAAACTTCTTTTTTTTTGCCTAATAAGACCTAATCATAATCCAATTTTTTTTTTATTTGACAAAATTAATGAAATTTGGTATGATAAAAACGTCGGTTTTTATACATGATTCTACATTCAAAGGATATGGAAAATCACCGATTTTTATTAAAAAGTATTTTTTTATGACTGAAAATTTTGCGAAATCTCTTATCAAAATTGTACCTAAATGGATTCACTATTATGTTTATCATAAGAATGAATTGATTTTATATGTCTACCCTGATTATTTAATACCTTTCTTATATTTTTTAAGGGATCATATGAATACACAGTATAAGATTTTAATTGACGTGACAGCAGTGGATTACCCAGCTCGTAGTCTTCGTTTCGAAGTAGTTTACAATTTACTTAGTGTTCAATATAATGCACGAATAAGAATAAAAACATGTGTTGACGAGATAAAGCCCCTAGTTTCAAGTACTCAAGTTTATTCTTCAGCGGGTTGGTGGGAACGTGAAGTTTGGGATATGTTTGGAATCTTTTTTTCAAAACATCCAGATCTTCGCCGTATTTTAACAGATTATGGCTTTCAAGGGCATCCTCTTCGAAAAGATTTTCCTTTAACGGGTTATGTTGAAGTTCGTTATGACGATTCAGAAAAACGTGTAATTACAGAATCCTTAGAATTAACACAAGAATTTAGATTTTTTGATTTTTCTAGTCCTTGGGAACAAATTGAAAAAACGAGTTAATGTTTTTTGACCTTTTGAATTTACCTATCTGCCACAAAAATAGGTAAATTCAAAAACTCTCAAGAAACTTACTGCAAAAAACAAAATATTTTATTACAGCAAATGCTTTCTCTTTATTCTTTTTTCTTCGAAGAAAAAAGAATAAAGAGACAAGAAAAAGATTTATTTTTCTTGGACTTTTTTTCTTTTTGAGAAAAAAAAGTGAGACACCACGTTTTTTACTCAAAAAAAATTTTTTTGAGCTTATAGTTTAATCGGTTAGAACACGTTGCTCATAACAACGCAGTTGTAGGTTCGAGTCCTACTAAGCTCACATTCTTTAAGATTTTCTAATTTTTTGAAATTTCTTTGTTAAGTTTAGTCTAGATAATTGAGAGTTACCAGAACGGTTTTTCTGGATTTCCAAAAAATTATTTTTTGGAAATCCAGAAAAACCGTTCTGGTGCTAAATTATTTTTGAAAATAAAGCAAAATTTCAAAAATTAGCATCAGATTAGGTACCAGGTTTTTCTTTACACAAAAAAAGAAGAACTTTGAGAAAAAAATTTTCTCAATAAAAATTTTTTTCAAAAATAAAAATTTGAGTTGTTTTTTTTACACCAAAACTAGAACAACTGAGTTTTTATATCACTTTTTCTTTAAAAATTTTCTATGAAACGACTTTCAATAATAAAACAACCTGTGTTATCTGTTTTAAATGCTCATGTAGTTGATTATCCATCTCCAAGTAATTTAAATTATTTTTGGAGCTTTGGGAGTATAGCCGGTATTTGTTTAGTAGTTCAAATAGCTACTGGTATATTTTTAGCAATGCATTATACTCCTCATGTTGATTTAGCTTTTTTAAGTGTAGAACATATTATGAGAGATGTCGAAGGCGGTTGGTTTCTTCGATATATGCATGCTAATGGAGCAAGTATGTTCTTCATTGTTGTGTATATTCATATGTTCCGTGGTCTTTATTATGGTAGTTATGCAAGTCCTCGTGAATTATTATGGTGTATTGGAGTTGTTATTCTTCTTCTTATGATTATAACAGCCTTTATAGGTTATGTGCTCCCATGGGGTCAAATGTCATTTTGGGGGGCTACTGTAATTACAAGTTTAGCTAGTGCAATTCCTGTAGTAGGTGACAGTATTGTAACGTGGTTATGGGGTGGTTTTTCGGTTGATAACGCAACTCTGAACAGATTTTTTAGTTTACATTATTTACTTCCTTTTATTATTGTAGGCGCTTCTGTAATTCATTTAGCAGCTCTACACCAATATGGCTCTAATAACCCTTTAGGTACTAATTCAACCGTAGATAAAGTAGGCTTATATCCATATTTTTATGTAAAAGACTTAGTAGCTTGGGTAGCTTTTGCAATCTTTTTTTCAGTATTTATTTATTTTTATCCGAATGTATTAGGACACCCTGATAATTACATTCCGGCAAATCCTATGTCTACTCCAGCACATATTGTGCCTGAGTGGTACTTCTTATGGGTTTATGCTATTCTTCGTAGTATTCCAAATAAATTAGCAGGTGTTGCTGCAATTGCTCTTGTTTTTATTTCACTTCTAGCATTACCTTTTCTCAATACTTCACCTATTCGTAGTTCAAATTTTAGACCTTTTCATAAAAAATTTTTTTGGTTAATTCTAGCAGATACTGTTCTTTTAAGTTGGATAGGACAACAACCAGTTGAAGATCCATATATTTTAGTTGGTCAATGTGCTTCTGTGTTTTTCTTTATCTATTTCTTAATTCTAGTTCCATTTTTAGGTAAATTTGAAAATTCTTTAATCCATTATAAAACACGTTAATTAAAAAACAACAATTTAGTAAATTAAATCTTGACTTTTTTGAAAAAAAGTCAAGAGCTTCTATCGTTGATTAAATAATGACGTATCATTACTTTTTTAAAAACTCCTCCTTTTTCTTGGTCCTTGTGATTTATTTATAAAAAAAAGATAAAAAAAAAGGAAGAAAAATTTAAAAAAGATTTATGGTACGAAAAAACAAATATTTGTTTTTTCGTACCATATGGAAGGGCCTACTTAATTTTTTAGGACGGACCAATTAATTATTTCTAATTGAGGGAGGAATGGCTGAGTGGCTGAAGGCACTGGTTTGCTAAATCAGCGTACATTTTTAAATTGTATCATGGGTTCGAATCCCGTTTCCTCCGTAACCCTAAAAACAATGTTTTTTTTTAGATAGAACTCTTTTAAACTTAAAAAGATCATTTTTTCTGTAAACTTGGCGGTCCTAAAACCTTTGGAATTTGCCAACATTTTGATCCTATTACTTCTTGACATCACATAATTTTTTTTAGAAAAATCACTAATTTTTCTAATGAAGAGCCAACAAAAACAAGAAATAAATAGCTTCTTC